AAAATTGGTATTAGCAATAGTAATGTTATCATGATTTATTTTGTTTATCCCGATCTTCTATACTTTAAATGTTTGTTTTGAAGAAATGAGAGATTATTAATTATAAAATTTAAATTTCAATTAATTTTTTTAACCTTTATTACTTAATTAAATTGGGGATTTACTGTTAACTTAATTAATTACTAATATATTAGTATACTATTATTCTTTGATTTAATTCTCTTAATTCTACTTTTAACCATTAATTTACAAGTAGACCTTCAGTAAAAAATTGGTTTCCTGGTAACCAGCCTTACTATGATAAAAAAGCCTGTAAAGGTATGGGATTGTAGCTGTTTATTGGAGGAGGTATGGGGGGTAAGGGGGTTTATTTAGTTTTTAAAAAGAAATATGTTTGGTAATGGTAATGGAATTGGTAATGGTAATGGAATTGGTATTGGAATTGGTATTGGTATCTGAAGGTGGGGAGTGCGTAGCTGGGCTATATAAACTTAAATTAGTTATAAAGTCTTATTAATGGCATCCGTAATTTCTTGTTCTTCATACACTGATATTCCTTTATAAACAGGTATAATATTAGGGTAAGCTGTAGGACTATCATAATTCTTATGTATGAGGAATGGTTTATTTCTAAAAAAAGCGTGATTATTTAAATGGGTCTCTCTTTCTAACTTTTGTATAGCATTTAAATTAGATTCTATTAAATTATCTATTTCTAATTTATTTCCATCACTTTTCCCTTCTAATAGATTAGATAACCATTGTAATAAGGGAATATTGTGTTCTATAGCTTTATTATAAAATTTAATTTCAAGATATTTAAGTTTATCTTCTATGCTTAAGGTATTAAAATTATTAAAGTCTTTTATATTAGTATGATGATCTACTGTTTCTACTGTTTCTGAAGTTGTGGTAAGATTATTTGATTCTGCTCCCTCCTCTATATTATTCGGATTTAATAATGGCTGCTCCGAATCACTAGTAAATTCACTCATTAATGAAAATGGTAAGGATTTATACTTTAGATTAAATATTAAAAAAAGATCTATATCAAAAAAACTTAAATTAAAAATTTTAAAAAATATAATAGTAATTACTTTAATAATTTTGAATAAAAATTTATATCTAAATAAAGTTAATATTCTTTTTACACTAGTATTTATTATTGAAAATTTACATAATACAACTATAAAAACTATTAATATAATATTTATAATAATATTTAAAATAAGAAGTATTAAAATAATGTTAAATATAATATCTAAACTTAGCCAAAATATTAAGGATTTAGAAATTAAGAATTTATACACTGAATACAAAAATAATATTGGCAATTTATTACGAATTAAACATACGAAAATATAGCTAATTAATTTAAGAATCTGTTCTTTAACTTTGAAAATATATGTACAGAGGTGGCTTAAACTTCTTTTCAGAACGCTAATGCGTAAGTTACTGAGACGATACCAGACAAGACTTTTTAACGGTTTTACTTCAGACTGTGAGACCCGATCAACACCTTCAACTTCGAGAATAGAGGTAAAAGGGCTGCGAGTACGCTGAAGAGGGGCTGTATTTGTAGGGGCTATGGTACAATGCGAATAATTATTGTAGAACAGGGATATGTAGGAAGTTGTATAATTAATAAATATTAATCTAGTGTTCGGCGAATTATGTGTCCGTATCATAATAGGAAGCAACATTAAAACAGTAAAAATTGGTATTAGCAATAGTAATGTTATCATGATTTATTTTGTTTATCCCGATCTTCTATACTTTAAATGTTTGTTTTGAAGAAATGAGAGATTATTAATTATAAAATTTAAATTTCAATTAATTTTTTTAACCTTTATTACTTAATTAAATTGGGGATTTACTGTTAACTTAATTAATTACTAATATATTAGTATACTATTATTCTTTGATTTAATTCTCTTAATTCTACTTTTTATTATAATATAAATTTAGTATATCTGTTAAGATGTGCGATTTGTTTAAGTTAACCGGACTCCAAATGAATTGGGGATGATAAGCGCAGTTCGGTCAATTGGTAGGGTAATTAATAAGTGCTTTTCTCTGTATGTCTCAATTAGCATGTTGTGCTATGTTGCGTGTTAGCTCCCCTTTATGCAACGCTGCAGCGTAGCGGCTGATCACACGGTCCAAAACAGGTCCGCTCCGTACATAATACCAAAGGTACTTAGGGGGGGGGTGGGTAAATGTTGGCAATGTAAGCAACTAATTTAATTTAATAAATGAAGTCTTCTATAAATCTAAGTTAAATATGGGGGTTAAGTTTATTTTGTTTTTAATTATGATTGAATTGGTAACATTTTAAATGCATGGAATGGTATTGGGCTAGCTAATGTCCATTCTAATGTATTAACTGTTTGAGTTTCATTATTAAACTGAACTTCATTAGTAAAATATGAAGCTACAGCCCAAGGATTATTTGAGCAAGTAGGTTGGTTAGCAAAAATATCATAAATTATATAACCAAATAAAATAGTTGCTACCACAGAAACTAATGAACCAAAACTTGATACTGCATTCCATCCGCTAAATGCATCTGGATAATCTGGAATTCTTCTTGGCATTCCCGCTAGACCTAAGAAGTGTTGAGGGAAGAAAGTTAAATTTACACCAATAAATAGTGTCCAGAAGTGAATTTTACCTAAAAAATCATTGAATGTTCTACCAATAATTTTCGGAGTCCAATAATAAAATCCTGCAAAAAGTGCAAACACTGCTCCCATTGATAATACATAATGGAAGTGAGCAACTACATAATATGTCTATTTTTCCTTAGTCACCTAAGGGATCGGACTATATCTTTTCTAATAACTTAACTTAATAAGTTTTCAAATCTCACGTATAGTCTCTACGGATCCAGATTAACTGTTTCCACGGTATTGCCTTAATTACAGTAGTTGATGTTTCAGCATTAAAACATAAATAAGGTTTCACCGTTAGCTAACCAATAACAAATATTGAATAACCGATAAAATAAATTTATCACAGTGAGATGACAACACGACACATTATTCACATCTACTCTCTGATTTTATCCCATATATTCGTACCCTAGCTGACCTATCCCGATTGGAATAAGTTACTACCGTACACTGTATCTTGCTGCTAAAGCAGATGGGATTGCTTCGCTTGCTTCGCTTGCTTCGCTTGCTTCGCTTGCTTCGCTTGCTTCGCAAGAGGTAGAATTGTTTTAAATTTCAATAAACTATCGTGCTTAGCTCCTAATAAAGGGTAAACTTCACAATGATTTATAATTTTATGTAATACATCTTTTTTGTATATTTCTAATGAATATAATTGTTTATCTTTATATGGTTTTCTTATTTTATTAGAGGCATTAAAATGTGTTTTAATTTTATTTAATATATAAATGTCATTATTTTGTGCTATAGAAAAAGAAGAATTATTGGATTTTCGGATTGAAAAACATCCTTCAGCTTCTATAAAACCAGAGAGCCAACTATTAAAATAATCATTGACAATTAATTTATCTGTCTCTCGGTCTTGTATAATTTTTAATTGATTTGAATATTTAAAATCTCGTGTCGATAAATAAATATCTACATCCTTGTGATTAATACAAGAGTTTAGAAAAGATAAACTACAAATAAGACGACTCGTTAATGGAGGATATTTATCAAAAGTTTTTATTACGTTAATAATTTGATTCTTATTATCTAATACCCAAAGTACAGTTTTTCCATCTTTAGAAATTCTAACATGTCCTTTAAAGTGATTAGCAATTATTATTAACATTTTTACATTTGATTCTAAATTAGATAATTTAATTTCTAGTCTATACTGAAGATTTTTCTTACGCCAGTGATTAACTTGAATACTACCATCTCCGTCCATTAATCCTACCCAAAATTTATCAAGGTGATTAGTATTTATTAAAGAAGCGCTACTTAATAGTTCTAATGAATATAATTCTGTGAAACTTCTATCGTGGAATGCAATATCTAATGATGCATTAGAAAGTACAACTCCAGTTAAACCACCTATAGTGAATAAAGCCAAGAATCCTAATACAAATAATAAAGGTGTATTATATCTTAAACTTCCACCATATAATGTGGCTAACCATGAAAATATTTTAATACCTGTTGGAACAGCAATTACCATTGTCGCAGCTGTAAAGTAAGCTCTAGTATCAACATCTAAACCAACTGAAAACATGTGATGGCTCCATACTAGGAATCCTAAGATACCGATTGAGAACATAGCGTAAACCATTCCAATATATCCAAATACTGGTTTACCTGAGAATGTTGAAACGATATGACTTACTATACCGAATCCAGGTATAACTAAAATATATACTTCTGGGTGACCGAAGAACCAGAATAAATGTTGATACAAGATTGGATCTCCACCACCGGCTGGATCATAGAAACTAGTATTAAAATTTCTATCTGTAAGTAACATTGTAATAGCACCGGCTAAAACTGGTAAAGCTAATAATAATAAAATAGCTGTAATAAAGACGGCCCACACAAATAAAGGTAATTTATGTAAAGACATCCCATTAGTTCTCATATTAAGAGTTGTACTAATAAAATTAATAGCTCCTAATAAAGAAGATACCCCAGCAAGGTGTAAACTGAAGATAGCTAAATCAACAGATCCACCTGAATGAGATTGAATCCCAGCTAATGGAGGATAAACCGTCCATCCTGTACCAACACCATTTTCAACTAAAGAACTCATAAGAAGTAATATTAGTGCAGGTGGTAATAACCAAAAGGAAATATTATTTAATCGAGGAAAGGCCATATCTGGACTCCCACAATGGATTGGTAAAAAATAATTACCGAAACCACCAACCAATCCAGGCATAACCATAAAGAAAATCATGATAAATGCGTGGGCTGATATAATTACGTTAAATAATTGATGATCTCCTTGTAAAAATTGTACTCCGGGAGATGATAATTCTAATCTAATAAGCACAGAAAAAGCAGTACCAATCATTCCAGCAAAAACTGCGAAAATTAAATAAAGCGTACCAATCTCCTTAGCATTAGTAGAATTAAGCCAAGCCACTTACAAAGTTTTCAATTTAAAAAACAAAACAAAAAACAATTGTTAGCTAACTTATATAATTAATATTTTTATTTTTTAATTATAAATTTATCTCTACTAAAGTTTTAAACAAAAACTATTTTTAAGAATATAAAATTAATCTCGATCCTTATCAGATTTGAACTGATCCTTGCTTCTTGAAGGGAAGCTGTACCAACCACTATACTAAAGGACCACTTATTAAATAAAATAAAATAAAATAAAATAAAATAAATTTTAAAATAAAGTAAACAAAACTAAACTAAACTAAAATAAAATAAAATAAAATAAAATAATTCTAAAAATACAAAAGAAACTAATAATCCGCAATATGGCCTACGATAAAATAAAATTAAACAAAACTAAACTAAAACAAAAACAAAAACAAATAACCTTTCATAATGCGAAAGTGCGGACCTTCGATATAAATTTGGCTAGAGATTTTTTTAGAGAAGCTAAAATGTGGACCTACCCTGGTGTTAAAAACAACACAACACAACACAACACAACACAACACAACACAACACAAATATTTTTGTTAGTGAAGCGTACCGGCCGCCAATTGAACGATTTGTTTATTTCTTTGCTTGGTTGGAAAAGTATTGGCTCCTGGGATTGACAGCAATGTGACGTAGCGAGAGCTGCAATTTTATTATACTACTTTTTGTATTAGCGAAATCAGGAATTGAACCTAAACTAACAGATCATGAGACTGTTGTGCGAACCATTACACTATTTCGCTTCATTTTGTTACTTAATTTACTAACTTATTTTTAGACCAATACTTACTTTGTAATTTTATTAAAGAGAGATTCCTATAAAATAAAATATTTTATTTAACTATATCTTTTTTAGTTCTATGTTTTAAAAAATATAATAAATATTAATATTTGGGTTTAACTTACGGGATAAAGGTGATTCGAACACCTAAAGGTTTTCACCAAACAATTAGCAATTGCATTATCTTACCAATGAAAATTATCCCTCGCTTTACTTATTCTTAGATTAAAAGAGAAAATTTTCGATTACGATTAAGCTACAGTAATTAATTAATTAGGTTGATTTTTAACTAATTGTAAGATTTTTTATTATTAAATAGATTCATAAAGTATATCTTTTATTTTAATGAAGACAAAAGTAAAACAAAACTAAACTAAACAAATACCCACCTACCCTAACTTCCTATTAAAGGAATCCTAAATTAAGAAGCAGAGCTACCTACCGGAGAAAAAAGGAGCCGTAGAAAGAGACCAACAGAAGCCTCTTGATGAAAGGGACCCTTGCTTTACAGAGGAGGTTAAGAAAAAGGGGAGCTGCACTAGAAAAAAGGGAAGATTTATTGGAGCGTAACGCGTAGCAGTATTTTTAGTAGGGCACTGCTACTTAAATTTCTTAAGGTAATATGGTGTTTGCTTCGCCAGGCCGGCAGGTGTAACACACCAGGCAAATAAAGGATTATCCCTCTTAAATTAAACGGGAGAATGGTTTTAATAAAAAGGAATTACCAACTTTTTAAAATAAAATATTCACACTATCTTTGAAACATGACTACGAACAAAGAGACTCGAACTCTTAAGGAATGACTTCCACTCCTGCTTAAGAGGAGATTGTTTACCAAATTTCAACATGTTCGCTATTATTAGCATTTTTGTATTTTTACTTAATAATAAGCATAACTTTATATATCTTTTATTTTATATATTTTATTTTTATATGCTCTTTTTTCTACAATACAATTATAAGTTCATATCTTTTTATTAAATAAATAAATTAATTTTTTAACTTTTAAATGACGCTATTCTATTTTTTTAGATTACAAAAACAAATATTTTAGAATTTAATTTAAGGCCTTAAGAGGATTCGAACCTCTGTAAAAAGTATTAACAGTACCTCGCCTAAACCACTCAGCCATAAGACCTGCTGCAAATTAACCAAAGGACCAAAGGACAAAAGGACCAAAGGACCGAAGGAGCGCTCCGGACACAAATTAATAAATTTAAATTATTTTATAATTCATCTCTTTTAAATTATTTTTTAACTTTTGTTAGTATAAAATGAAAATTAAATATCAGAATTAAAATATAAAATTAGTATTTTTATTTAGTTTAATATTAAATTTAATTCAATATCAAATACTTTAATTTAAACATAAACAAGACCCTGCGTTCTAATTAAAAACAAGAGTAGAGTTACACAACTACTTCATCCTCCCACCCAACCATACGGCAGACAGGTATGCTTATTATTTTAGGTAAAAGCAATATTCCATAAGGCGGCCCCTGCTAAAGAATAATTAATTAATTAGCCAATTAGGGAGTAAAGACACCCCGTCGTTTTAGGCTTTGCTAAACTAAAGACATCCACAAAATATAAAATATACTTTAATATGGCAGGTGCGACTCGAACACACTTATTTCTCCCACCCAAAGGGAGCGACTCACCAGTTTATCATCTGCCACTCTTTATTATTTAATTATTTTATTTGTTTGAATGGAATTATATTATATAATATATCTCTTTTATTTTTGATTTATTTTATTTTTAATTAATATTTATTTCTTTATTTATATTTTTAATTAACATATATCTCTTCTCTTTTTAAAATTTATTTTATAATTAATATAACCACTTAAACGATTTAAAAAAAAATAGTAAACCTTAAAAATTAGTAAACCTTAATAATTAATAAACCTTACTTACAAAAAAGAGAAAAATAAATTGAATATTCTCCTCTAATTAATATTTTAAATATAATCCCTCCTCCAAAAACCTAGACACAGGTGCTGTTAATAAATACTATTAAATACCTAGTTAAAGTAAAGGCGGCAGCATCGCAGGGCTACCATGCTTGCTAAGCTAAAAACAGGATTGGCTTTAGAAGGTAAAGCGCTCCACCCCCAACCATTTGGTGCTACGTGGCTACGCTGCTACACAGCTACGCAGCTACACGCCTATGCGATTATGCAGAGTAGGTTACACTTTACACGACACCGAAAACAGCCAATGGGTAAAGGGAAGAGATTCGAACGCTAGATTCGCTAGGGCAGGGCTCCGTTCGCTTGTGTCGCTCCCTCCCTAATTAGACCTTCACAACCAAAGGGAAAAAAGGTGGTGTTACACTGCTGGTTACACTCCAGTGCGCTGCAGCAGGCCAGCCCAAATTCCACCCTCCGGTGATGACCGATGCAGGGGGGGGTTTGTTTTATTGTTTTGTTGTTTTGTGTTTGCTTCGCTCACAGCCCTCCCTTTGTGCAACGTGGTAGAAAAGGATTTTTGTTTTGTTTGGTTTGGGAGAAGGAGCACAGTAAAAAGATAAACGGGCACTGTTGGATTTGAACCAACGACTTTTTTTGAAGTACTCGATTTCAAGGCGAGCGCCATAAACCAGACTCGGCCAAATACCCTTTATGTAGATGTAGATGTAGATGTAGATGTAGATGTAGAAATATATATTTTAGGATTAAAACAAAACAAAAATAGAAGTGAAAGATAAACATAATTCTATTTCTTAAGGCATAGTTAATTAAATTTAAAAACAAAATTAATTTTTACACCTTTATTCTCTTTTATTAATTATTTTCTTTTTATATAAAAAAAAGTGTTTCCTAAATAAGACCTAAGGGAGTTGAACCCTTATAATATCCATTATGAGCGAACTGCATTAACCATTATGCTAAAGTCTTAAAAAAAAAGCTATTTAAATTAAGTATTATACATTAAAATAAATATAAATAATAATAATAAAATATAATTCTTCCTTGCCTCCGATTCTGAGTCCATCCCTACCGTGTTCCGTAGTTGCGTAGCGCTCCCATTTGGCCTCACTGTGCTATTGTTTGCTAGGGTTTAATATGGCTCGGAGTATTTTGTTTTTAGATAAAGTTAAATTTTACTTTTTTGAGCAGTAAAGGAATCGAACCTTTTACGGTTAATAAACCAATTCTTTTACAGAGAATCACCATTACCAATCGGATCACCTGCCCTAATTAATTATAATTTATTTTTGGATATAAACCCTTTTTATATTTAACCTCTTTTAAATATATATTCTTAATAATATTATATAAGCTATCACAGTTTGTATTAATATTTTTATAATTAGCTAATTAAACACTAGTATTTTTTTAATTAAAGATTTAATATTTAAGAATACAACAATATTCACCTTACTATTAATTTAATTTAAATGAATTTTATAAAGAATTGACCTATCTAGACTAAATAACCAATATTCCTTTACCATTTCATTGCCTACCCTTTCCTACCTTAAACAGAACGACTTTTAAGAAGAACTACACCTAACCTAGCCCTAGCCCATGCTATGCACTACGATCATTCTCCCCTAAACTGAGGAGCGATGCACCCCACCCTTCACCCCTAAAGTTAACCATGAGGAGCAAAGCACTCTCTACCTAAAAAATAAAATAAAATAAAATAAAATAAAATAAAATAAAATAAAATAAAATAATGGGTGTGAATACCTTTATTTGCTAGGCTTTTGGGTAAGGCGGCACATGCAACGCACCAGCCCTTTAAACAATAAATGAGCCAGGGTGCGGACATGGCAATTCAAACCATGTGCCCAAAAGGTTCTTTAACTAGCTTTTCTAGCTACGTTCCCTAAAAACAAAACAAATATTAGCGGTACGCGAAGCCTCCTACTGTGGATTATGGGGCAGATATTTTTTATTAATTAGGGCTATAGGGAGGCACTAAACAAATTTAAAGATTATTTATTTTAATAAGTTATTTTAATAATAATAAAATTAGCCACAAGTGTATAAAGTGATTGAAAACACCTGGGTTTGAACCAGGACTTTCCCCTTAAAAGGGGGACACTCAACCACTCGAGTTCTGCTTTCTAAACTCTTTTTAATAATATTACCTTTTTTAATGTTAAATATCTTATAATCTTAGTTTATTTCTTATTTAAGGCCTTGCTGCATGACCCTCCAGATTTCTGAAGAAGTGAAGAGCACCTTTTGTTGTATAAAGAAAAGGGTTACCCTACGTAATGTATCCTATTTACCAGATTTACCTAAGCTTAGGGGTGTATGGGTAGGCAATATGGTAAGGGATTTGATCCGCTCCGCTCCCAGAAGTAATAGGACCCAATTAAAATTAAAATTAAAATAATTGGCTTGTTATGGGGGCTGGGATATTAGAATTTGCTTATACTTTTTTTCCTTATATTATCTTTCTCTAAAATAAAATATTTTATAATAAATAATAAATATTAAATTTTTATAACTGAGTTGACCAGACTCGAACTGATATAAGCCATTACCAAAAAATGGTGTTTTTCCAAATTAAACTACAACTCAAAAAACAAAATACTACATTTAACTAATCTCTATCAAATTCTACTTATTAATTTCATTTTCTTTATTGAATTTTTAAATAATTTCTACTAGACAAAACCTAGCGAACAAAAACAAAACAAACATAAAACAAACATAAATTACGGTATAGAGCTAGCTAAACAGCTTTCATTGAACTACTGATTGGGATCCTAGTACACTGCTAGATACGCTACCTTATATTGATTGGAGCGTGTGGCTTGGGGGGAGGGGACCAGTAAAAAGACTACCAAAAGGGCTGTGCGCGGAGCTCCTCTTTGCGCTGCTACTACACCCTTCAGGCTAACCACTCCCTCCCTTTATCTCTAGGGATGATTTTTGTAAGTTTAGTTTAAGTCTATATTCTATATCCTATTTTAAATTTTAATCCACTATTCCTTATTTAATATAACTTAATATTAACCCCTAATCAAAAAAATAAAAAATATTGAAATTAATATACCGAAAACTGGAATCGAACCAATATTAAATTCTTACAAGGAATTCGTTTTACCATTAAACTACATCGGCTATTAAAACAAAACTTTGAGAATATTATGTAGAGACTGATAAAAAGGGTGGACTTAAACTCCAGCACCGCTGCTACGGAGCCAAAGGGACAGTTATACACCCTTAACTTTGGTGATGCTACGCACGTGCCGCCTTATCTATAGATGTAGGTAGAATACGGAGAAGAAAAAAGGTAGGGAAAGTTTTCTGCGTAGCTAGCCTATTGTAACATAATTAAATTTTTATTGCCTCGGGAGAGAATTGAACTCCCATATCAATAGCTTCAATATTGCGCTTTGACCACTAAGCAACCGAGGCTCTTATTTGTTTAATAATTATTTAAATATATCTTTCTCCAAAACCCAATCCATTTTTGCAGTAAAGGGGCTGATAACCTTATAACCCCTCTCCGTAAAGGTGACGTGGGGCAATGACACAACCCTAATTGATTGAAGGTAGCCTGGTTAGAGGAGGCAGGTGTGGTTGGACTATAAATTCCGCCTTTCTTTTCGCTCGCTGTAAAGGATAAGGTAAGGCCTTGTTTGTTTTTTAAATTTTAATGGAGAAAGATAGATTTGAACTATCATATTTGTAGTGCAAGTACAACTGATTACCATTATCAGATTCCCCCTATTTTGTGTCTGGTGCTCCTTACTAATATAATAAGAAAGGATATTTGTTAGCAGCTGTGGCACCTAATTCCGATGCCAATGATTCCAAAGGTTATCTAAGCAGACTATATTTAATTAGTCTCTTTTAAATTTTTTTAATGTTTATTTAAAATAACCACACAATATTTAATTAAATTTTAATCAAAGTAAGGTAAAATCATAATTAGCTATAGGGGTTAAATATTTATTAATTAATTTTTATAATTATTGAGAGGCTGTATCAATCCAAACTAAGAAATCTGGTGAAGATACTGCTTCAACTACTATAGGCATAAATCCATGCCATACTCCACATATTTCTGAACATTGTCCGTAAAAAGTACCAGGTCTTTCAGCTAAGAAAGAAACTTGATTCAATCTACCAGGAACACAATCTAATTTCAACCCTAAAGAAGGAACTGCAAAAGAATGGATAACATCTGATCCAGTAACAATTAATCTAATATGGCAATCTACAGGAACTATAAGTTTATTATCCACATCTAACAATCGGAATTGACCTAATTCTAAATCTGATTCTGGAATCATATAAGAATCGAAATCAATAGAATCTCCACTATCAGTTATGAAATCTGAGTATTCGTAAGACCAATACCATTGGTGACCTACTACTTTTATTGTTAATGTAGGTGATATAACTTCATCCATTAAATATAATAATCTAAATGAAGGGAAAGCGATTGCAATTAAGATTAATGCTGGTGTTATTGTCCAAATTAATTCTAATACTGTACCGTGAGTAAGATATTTATGTGCAAAAGGGTTTTTATTAGAATTGTAGTAATAAATTACTGAAAATAGTACCCAGAATACTGCAAAACTAATCACAATTAAATAGAATCCAATTGTGTTATGCAATGTTACAAGACCTGTGAAACCTGGAGCAGCACTATCTTGAAAACCTAATTGCCATGGTTGTGGAGCATCATTAAAAATAGTATTAAAAATTGAAAGAAATAGTGTCATTTTTAAGTTTTTATTGTCGATCTTAATTTACTGTTTCCTCTTTATCTTAACCTTATCCATATACCCCCCCCCCTTCAAAGACTATTACAACACCCTATACTTAACAGAAAAAAAAGGTTCCTGCGATGCACCCCTCACTGATACAAATTACAACCACCCTCTGCCGTACGGCACTTCTGACTGTGCAGAGAAAAACGTAGTACCCTGTTCAGCGTTTACACAGTTAAACACCACTGCCTAGGGTATGCAGCGTAGTTGCCGTCAAAGAGAAAGGCGGACCGCCTTTCAATCGGTACCTTCGTACTTTGGAAAAGGGAGCGAAGCACCTAACAGGCTTTACAGAGGAGGAGCGTAGCAGCCCACACCCTACCCATACGGGTGATTGGTAAGATAAGGGGGGGGAGAAGAGCGAGGCACTTTCTAACCCAAACGGCTGTAGAATAGGCCTGTTATCAGTGTAACAACCGCGTAGGAGCCAAATGGGAGGGAAATTAAATATGATCTCTACCGTAAAATATTTAATATTATTCAAAATTAGCTGAGGTAATAATAATTTATAGATAAATTAACATATTATTTTAATAACATATAAGAGCTAAATGCCTTGTGATCAAAGTCACAATTCTAACTTTATACTAGTTTAAAATTAAATAAATACAAAACTTTTTCTTTTGTTTTATAAACCGAAATAAAGTGAAATTATTTAAAAATTAAAACCTATTGAGTTAAATGGCATCTTAAGATTGATCTTTGTGGTAAGATTCTTATATCACTAAATAACTTAAAAACTTATAATTATTTGTAAATATTTGTAATATAATCTAAGGAGTAAAGGATTCGAACCTTTATTTAATTATAATTAAAAACAAAAACAAAACAAGATACGCTACGCAGTACTTCCTTACCTAAAAAGACATAAGCCTTGCATAGGCCACCCACGACCTGTACCCCTTTTACCTTACGCAGAGCAAACCATACCCTTTTCTTTGATTAATTCGGTTACTTAAATTAAATTAAATTTCTTCGGTTTAGCAGTGGGATCGATTGTCTTGGTAGAGTGCGGGACTGGCGGACCTTCGCTCATTAAAATAAAATAATTGTCCTCCTGCCTTTGCACAGCAGTGTACGCTGCACCCATATTATGAAGGGCTGTGCTATGCGCTACGCGCTACGCGCTCTTGTGGAGAAGGGAGTTTAGTTAGCAGCCAAAGGGGAAGATAGTGTTGCTAGGGAAACAGGTACCTTATTTGTGTTTTATTTGTTTTGTTTTTGTTTGCTAGGTTATCGTACTGCGTAGCGTATGTGGTAATCATAATTGTAATTAGTATTCTCAAAAATATTACCCACCAAACTACGATAGTAATTAATTAGGAAATGAAAACCTAATTTAAATATAATTGTTTTAACCATTTGCTAACTCCTTTTTAATTTAAATATTTGTAATTAATTAAAGTGATAGGGGGGGTTAATACATAAAATTTAGTGTACAAGTACATTAACTTTATTAAAATATAAAATAAATATTATTAAAATACAAAGCCTCCGAGACTTAAACTTTATACCAAATTAAAGATGAGGGTTCCTGCGATGCTTACTGGTGCAACGCTCCCTGCCCTAATCCCTGTCCCCTCTCCCTAGGGAGGCCTGCTTTACAGAGGAGCTGCGTAGCAGCCCAGTCCCTACCCATACGGATGATTGGTATAGGAGCTTCATACTCCTCCTTTTGGTTTAGGGGGGGAAGGTGTAATACTACCCTTTTTCCTATTTCCTGTTCTGGTCCGTTTGCGAGTGGGAGGCTGCAGATCTGGTGCGGTGCAATCACTGGTTCGCAAAGGCTGCTAAGGGGTGTGCAAAGCAGTTATACCAAGCCATACATATAATGGGCTGGTTAGCAGACGGTAAAGGGCTCCGCTCCTTCTATTGGAGATTGGGGGTTGGCTCGCTAAGTTTGGTGCTGAATACCAGCAGCTAGCGAAGCAATCCGTTAATTTAACCTAATGGTAATTGGGATAATTGGTCAAGGTCGGCGCTACGTCTACTAATATTTTTTAATAGTTATGCAAAGTATTAGTTCTTGAATAATTATTTTTCAGTTGATGTAGCTACATCAATTAAAGTATTTTCACTTATACCAATAACTGGTACAATTATTAAAAACCAAGCAAAATAAAATGCAGTTGAAAATTGACCTATTTCTAAATATGGTGTTTCTGGATGTTGAGAACCAATCCACATTAAAATAATAAAATCAACAACAAAGAACCAGAAAGCTAATTTCATCGCTGGTCTAAATTGATTTCCTCTTATTCTAGATAAATCTGTTAATGGTAGTATTAATAATATTAATAATGATCCAAACATTGCTACAACTCCTAATAATTTATTAGGGATTGATCTTAAAATAGCATAAAATGGTAAAAGATACCATTCTGGTACTATAGATGCAGGAGTTACCATTGGATCTGCTGGAATATAATTATCTGAGTGTCCTAAAAGATTTGGATAGAAAAATACAATTATAGATAACACTAAGAAGAATGCAAAAAAAGTAACAAGATCTTTAAAGGTAAAGTAAGGATGCATTGCATATCTATCACCACTTGAAGTTACTCCATTTGGATTATTTGAACCGTGAACATGAAGAGCAATTAAGTGTGCTACTGCTAAAGCAGCTAATAAGAAAGGTAGTAAATAATGTAAAGAAAAGAATCTATTAAGTGTAGCATTTGATACAGAGAATCCCCCCCATATTAATTCTACAATATCTTGTCCAAATACTGGTATTGCAGATAATAGATTAGTAATTACTGTAGCACCCCATAATGACATTTGTCCATAAGGTAGTACATAACCCAGAAATCCGATAGCTATCATAAGAATAAGAATTATTACTCCAATAGACCAAACTAATACTCTAGGTGTTTTATAAGAACTATAATATAATCCTCTAGCTATATGCATATATACGAATATAAAAAAGAATGATGCTACATTAGCATGTGTATATCTAATTAACCATCCATTATTTACATCTCTCATGATATGTTCTACACTATTAAAGGCAAAATCAATATTAGGTGTGTAATGCATTGCTAAAAAAGCTCCAGTTAGTATTTGTATTATTAAACATAAACCTAATAAGGAACCAAAATTCCATAAATATGAGATATTAGCTGGTTGAGGTGAATCTACTATATAAGAATTTAGTAATCTAAGTAAAACATGGGTTTTTAAAATTCTCATTTGTTACTTTTTTATTTAATTATTTTATATTTTTTTATGTTTCCTTTTCTAAAAACAACAAACTGTGCCCCGCAGATAGAATTCTGGAAATTGGTTTAGAATTTTTATATTTTACGCTAGAGCTAAAGCAGAACCTACCCTAACCCGACGTTGCTGCGTTGCAACCCACCCTTTTTAACCTACGCTGCAGTTATACTCCTCTCCCCTAGACAGAACCAGATCCAGAACCAGATCCAGATCCAGAACCAGAACCAGAACCAGATCCAGAACCAAATTGTAGTATAAAGAGGAATAAGGAGCACAGAGCTGAAGTAAAAAAAAGTATTATTGTTTTAAATTTATTGTTTAATTTATATTTTTTATTTTTGTTTTTATATTTTTTTATAAATTACGAATATAATTATTACATTTTTTATTTAATGTTATTAGATAAGAAGATTTTTACTAAATAAATTATAATTGATTAATTAAAGTAATTTTAAATAATAAACTTAAAGTTAAAGAGAAACATAAATTAAATTAAAATAGGCTTTAATAAATAAAGACCTTGATAGAACATCAAAATAATTAATAAATTTGTTTTAGTTTTATTATATTTATAATATATAAATTAGGATTAAAGTAATAAATTTAAATTATTATTATTTATTATTGTTTTAGATTTTGTTTTATAATCTGCGATACTCCACCCATGCTTAGGTAAACATATGTTTCGCTGCTTCGTTGCCACCCATTCTTGGACACCATGACTTGATTCGCTAACATCACTAAGGTGCGCTACTGGCGTAAGTAAAATAGGTAAACAGGCCTAGTAAAAAAAGCCCTTAAACCGTAGAACCGCTTTTCCGCAAGACCGAAGGAAAGGGATTGGCTGTGTAGCACGAGCTGATGTAGCACTCATCTCTTTACCCATAAGAAGACTGCTCTCCCTACGGGACAAAGACCGAACAGATGGCGTAGCCTATTGGCTGCAAAGCTAGATGAAAAAATAAACTAATTAAATAAATTTTATTTACACTATAACAATTATTTATTTTTAAGCCCAAGAAGATTTGAACTTCTACATATTCCTCATCAAGAAATTATTCTACCGTTAAATTATAGGCTTTTATTTTTTAATTATATTTATAATTTGTTTAACTTAACTACTTTTAATTAAAATAATTTGTTAATTTCTCCATTACGCCTTATCTCATTTCCAGACCACCCTTTCCTGTTCTGCTACACAGCATAATTTTCAATGAGAAAACAAAGCATCTCCTTATTCCTCTTTATCCTACACCCAAAACCGCTTACAAAATCCCTTTAGCATCCGGGTTAGGAGCCGTAGGGTTTGGAGAGCAGTATAACAATCTAACCTTTTTATAATCCAAATGTGTGGGGGGGGGGGGTTAAATATATTGAATATATAAATATTAATATTAATAAGGTGAAATGTCGAAAGCCACTAATATACTAGGAACAAGTATAATAAAAGCAACGGCCACTGGTAAAAGATTTAACCAACATAATTCTATTAATTGATCATATCTAAGTCGCGGTAAAGTAGCTCTAAACCATACAAACAAAAAACAGAAAATACAAGTTTTCAAACCTAATATTATAGATTGAAGATTTAGGAATGAATCATTTACAAATAATTCTGGTAAATTATAACCACCAAGGAATAATATAGCACTTATACAACTGAATAATACAATTGATGAATATTCTCCAAGGAAGAAGAATACAAATGGTACAGATGAATGTTCAGTGAAAAATCCAGCTACTAACTCAGATTCAGCCTCTTGTAAATCAAAAGGTGTTCTTGAAGTTTCTGCAAGTACAGCAATGAAATAAAAGATAAATACAGGTAATAATGGTATAATAAACCATACAGATTGTTGAATTTCTATTATAGTAGTGAAATTTAATGAACCTGTTAATAAAATAATAATAAGTATTGCTGAACTTAATATTAATTCATAAGAAATCATAGCTGCTGTCGATCTAAGTGAACCTAAAAATGCATACTTAGAATTAGCAGACCAACCAGCTAATAAAACTCCGTATACCCCTAATGAGGAAAGTGCTAATGTGTATAAAATACCCAATGAAAAATCAGAAAGAGATAATCCTTGACCAAAAGGAATTATACCCCAACCTAATAGACTGAATACTAAAGTAGAAACAGGAGCTAAATAAAATAGCACTTTATTAGATTGAGAAGGAATTACAGTTTCCTTAAGAATTAATTTAAGAGCATCAGCGAATGGTTGAAGAACTCCGTAATATCCTACAGTATTAGGCCCTACTCTTCTTTGATGGGCAGCTAATTGTTTTCTTTCTATAATAGTCATAAAAGCTACTCCCAATAGTATAGGAAGAATTACACATATAACATCTATTAAATTAACAAATACATTTATAATTGTTAACATTAAATTATTAGTTATCATTTTATTTTAATTATTTTATTTTATTTCTCATTAGATTTTTTATATAAAATTATTTTAAATATAAACATAAATATAAATATAAATATTAATGAAATCACTGTACTTAAATACCTTTGATACAGCCAAGATATAAAATCAAGTTATTATTCTATTAAGAATTTAAAAGATTTTTTAAAAAGGGTTTAAACTAAATTATTTCACTATTGTAGCTTAATTTATTAAATTTAATGGCACACCCTACATTGCTACCCTCAACTGCACATTATACCCCTACCCCCCCCCCCCATTTACCGAAGCTAACGAAGTAAACGAAGCTACCAAAGTAAACGAAAAAAAAAGGAATAGGACTGTGAGCAATTACATACTACCCTACCTTACTGCGACTTAGAATAAACTAATAATAAAAACGCTGAAGATAAGGGAGGAGCGCAGCGCAAACACAAAATATACCCATTAATCTTTCCCCATACGGCTCCGATACTGATTAGGAATAAATTAAATTAATCCAGTCGGCTAAGGGCTGAGATAAGGTAAGAAAATAAAATTTATAAATATATTACTTTACAATATTTAAAAGATCTAGACACTAGACTTTACTTATAATACTAGATACCTTTATATTATTTGCCTTATAAGACAAATTTAAATTGAGATTAAAGTTCGATTAGAAAAAGTTAATATATTAATTTAAAATTTTAAATTTAAAAGTATACGCAAAAATAAATAAATTAAGACGCTAAACTAATTAAATAAATTTTATTTACACTATAACAATTATTTATTTTTAAGCCCAAGAAGATTTGAACTTCTACATATTCCTCATCAAGAAATTATTCTACCGTTAAATTATAGGCTTTTATTTTTTAATTATATTTATAATTTGTTTAACTTAATTACTTTTAAGGAAAAGCTTAAATATAATAATTATATAAGAATTTGTAAACCTGTAATTAAATATTATTTACATAAAAAGGTGAAATAAAAACAATAAATTATTTTAATAAGAAGACAAATTACTAGTATAAAAATACAGAAGAATATTATTATCTGCTTAACTTTCAAATTATGTAAGTGTCCAGTTATTGGTATAAACAAAATAAGCTATACTATTAAATAAAGAATCTTCTATTGAATTAATAATATCTTGTAGAACAGAAAAATCAACTATATTATTATTAGTGGCTAAATAAAATATTAAAAAAATTAAATTTATTGTTTTGTTTTTGTTTATCCGCAGGATTTATAACAGATGATGATTCATTAAGAATTGTTGTCATTTACTTAGTTTGATCAAAAATTTTAAGTATTACCCCTTCAATTTTATTTTAAGAGCATATTATTAAAATCCATACAACTTCTTAAATTATAGCTTTTATCAAATATATTTCTGTACAAATAAATATAAGATTTAAAAAGCCAGACTTAGCTATAACAATAGAATTAAAATGATTCCAACTGAGAGTCCTAGAACAACTAAAAATCCTATTACTTTAACTCTATTTGGCCCTTGAATTCTATTTTAAACAAATAAAGTTGAATCTATTTTTTCATACTGTTTACACATTTAGATGAAAATATACTGATAGGCTCTTGAGCACCTACATTTTTTCTAGTATTTGAAATATTACCTATATTAATTAAGATTTCTATTTTAAATTTATTATTAAAATTATAATTACTTAAGAAGGGCAGGCTTTAGACTAAATTAATAGATAAAGAGTTAATTATGATGAATTAATTACATTATTAGTAACATCTGGTTTACTTAATTATTTTATTTTAGAGAATTTGGTGATAGAGACCCTGATAATTTACCTGGTAATTTTACAACATCTGAGATTTAAGAGGATATAATTTTAATTTCACCCTTACCTAAGTCTAAAGATTTAGGATCTCCTTCATCCCATTATCATCTATTAATAAGACTTTATTTCAGAATGAACAAGATTTGAATAAATATTTTCCAAATTCTAATGAATGGGAAGTTAAAACTGAAAAATCTAATTTAAAAAAAAACATATTTATATCTAAATAATCATCTACTTCTGATAATATCATTAGACGGTAAGATTCCATTGATTCAAATAAAACAATAAGAGGTAGAAAATAGTATTAATCCCTATATACTATAATAAATAAGGGGTTAAATATTATCTATTTTTTAGATTTTAGAATTTCAATTAATTTATCAGCTATTTTTTTTTCTCAGCTTCATTAGCTTTGATTATTTAAAGCAAGGCAAGAATAGCTAGCAGTTTTAACCTATTTAACTTAAGAAGATGTTAAATTTAATTCTCTAATTAAATAAATAAATAAATAAATAAATAAATTCCTCTGTTTCTAATTCTTTATTTAAGAGCGAATTGAAGTCTTTGTTCAACAGTATTTAATGTTGATACTTGTTTAAATCGACTTTTATATATTTGCTCAGGTGTTTCAGTGATATTATTAGGTTAAATAAAATTAACACCTTGTGATAAAAAAGGTAGAAAAATTTTAGGTTGACCTGCAGAATCCAAGAGCTCATCTAATAAAGCTCCACTACCAATAACAGATATACCACCACCTTATACTGTACAAACAAATTTTCAACAATAAGCTAAATGAACTAGTTTAGAACTTAATATGTTTAAGGAGAATTACGAACTTCAAAATCTTCAGGATGTTTAATTAATCTTTTTAATCCATAAATAATTTTAATAATTGAAACTATATTTATTTGAATTAATTGAAGTAAACCCAGAATAATTAAAGGTATGTGCATTTCTGAAGGTAAAAGTTTATATTTACCAGTTATAACTAATACAGCACAAAATCCACCTATAACTCTTAAAATCCGTATTATAGGTTTGTTTAGGATATTTTCAACATTTCTAGGTAATAAAGGTAAACTAAAACCCTTAACTAAACCTATTTTAATATCATTATATCTAAATTTAATTTTTATGTTATTAATTTTAACTTTAATAAAGTTAAGTAGTTTATTGAATTTTGACATTAACTTAAATAAATTATTTCTGACTGTTTTTATTTTTACTTTTAAATAAAGTTTCAAAATTAGAGTCTTTTTAGCGATTTAAGTTCAATGGTTAGAAAACAAATAGGCAAATACAGTGAAATTTATTTTCCTTATTTGATAAAGATAATTTAACTTACATTAACAAAGGTTTGTTTAGGGGGGGGGGGGTATTATAAATACAGAAAAGAATTTCTATTAAAGCAATGGATATTAAAAAAACTGATAATTAAATAGTAATGCTGGAACTTTCTAATTTCTCCCCTGCAAGGCTAGGGTGTACGGGATTACGGGAGGGGAGTTTTATAATTTAGCTAAATTAAGATATTTCACTTCTAAATTTTACTATTAGATAATTTTCATAAAAAATAAATACAATAGTTATAAGACAAGTTATCACCATTTAAGAAGAGAAGAGCTATAGCTAATTTACCCATTTGGTCTAAGGTTTAAAAATATTCTAATAATCCAGACCCTATAAATTTTTCTGTTATTTATGCGGAGCGCTGCGTTTTTCTAGGTAAATTACTTCTAATTGAACAATTTTTTTTTGTAATAATATCAGTTACTTTTTCAATTCAATTTCCATTTCCATTTATTACTGGTAAGACACTGCTAATTATTAAATTAATAATAAAAAATACTAATATTAATTTGAGATTCATTTGTTTAAATTAAATTTCATTATAGTTTCGGTTAATAAATTTATTAATTTTAGGGCTCTGCATTGCGTACGGGCAGGATGATCGCCTATGTAACATCGCTTACTTCGCTTGATTCGCTTAATTCGCTTAGTTAACTTGGTACGTTAGGGTACTTACACACGACCCCTTTTTTAATAAAATAAAAATAAAAATAAAATATGAATGGGGGTTAATATTATCTTTCTAAGCATGTTAGAATAGATGTGTTTCAGTGCTTCGCATAGAGGTCTTGTTTAATTTAGTTTTAATTAATGTAGTTCAATAGCATCTCGTAAATAAGAACAAACTAATAATGTGAAAACAAAAGCTTGAATTAGAGAAACTGCCAGTTCTAGACCAATTAATGCTAAAAATATAGCGAAAGGAATTAAAGTTATTACAGCAATAATTAAGCTTCCTGAAAATAATTTAAATAAGTATGTTGATAAGATTTTAAGTAAAGTGTGACCTGCTACAATGTTAGCAAATAATCGAACTCCCAATGATACAGCTCTAGCTAAATATGAGACTAATTCAATTAATACTAATAAAGGAACTAAAGCTAAAGGAGTACCTGCTGGTATAAAGAAAGAAAAAAATTTAATACCATGTATTGATAAAGCTAAAATAGTTACACCAATAAAGATAGTTAAACTTAAACCCAAAGATACTACACCACTAGCAGTAACAGCAAAAGAATAAGGAACATTAGAGATTAAATTACCAATTAAAATAAAGAAGAATAATGAATAAATAAAAGGTAAATAAATTTCACTGTGTTGTCCTATTTGTTCTCTAACCATTGAACTTAAACTCGCAAAAGAAGACTCTAATGAAATAGACCATTTACTTGGAATTAAATTAGAATCATTATTTCCGTAAAAATGTAATCCTATAACAACTAATAAAATAAAACAAGAATACAAGGCTAAATTAGTAATAGTAATATTTAAATGACCTAGAATTGGAGCATTAAGTCCTATTAAACTTGAAACTTCAAATTGACTTAAAGGAGATAAAATGAAAAATTGTGACATTAACAAAAACAAATTATTGCTGACTGTTAATTTTATTTAAATTCTTCTTTTACTCTGTATAAAAATATTAAAATAAAAATCCAAATAATTTAAAATACCAAACATCAAGCTTTCACACATCAAGGTATCAAAGATTAGGCTGTATTAATTTAAGATATCAAGGCTTTCGTTACTTAGGCTTAAAAACAAGGTTTAAACAACAGGCTTTCAATCCTTTGGCTTTCAAAGATTTAAAACTTTTTATACTTATAATCCTATTTTAAACTATATTTAACCTTTTAAAAAAACTGGTAATAATACCTAATGCTGATCCCTTAACAAGTATGGATATAGATACAATGCAATATAATTATACACATATACCTGTAGCAATATCTGTAGCATTTATTGAATTTTTTATTTTACTGGTGAAACAAATACTAAATTATTTATAATTGATCACAATTTAATTAAACTAAAAGAGAAATTAATAAAGTTTCTTATCATTTATTAAGGATACTAATTCATTAATGATTTATAATTAACTTTGATTTACTAACCTTAGATATAACTTAAAAATATAAATATATTAACAGGAAAGAAATCTAATTGATATTTTAATTTAATCCTAAATTAATTTAATTATTATTAGGATAGTGTTTTTCCATTTTTATTAAAGTCTAATGGTTAATAATTGGAACGAATGTATATCAATAATTATTCTTGGAATGAGAAATAGATTAAATGGAGAAATTACTGCTTTATGACATAAAATTAAATATTTAAAATTTAATAAACTAATAACTCAAATCTAAAAATGAAAAATAATAATATGGTTTTAAATGAAATTGAAGTAATAAAAATAGATAAAAGAATTTTACCTTTATTTAGTAGTAGTATAATGGTAAAGAATAGAAGTGAAATGAAGAGAAGTAAATATAATTTAAATAATTTAAATCCTCAAAAAAAGTTAACTTATGATATTATTACCTTAGACCAAATACTAGAAGTTATTTTAAAAGGAATGAATTTATATAATTTTAATTTAAATAATTTTATATTAAAACAAAAAAAACTAGCTTTAATCTCAAAATTCAAAAAAAATGAAAGTTATAACTTAAATCTTCAAATATCTAAATTTATTTATTTAATCGATAAAATATTGCCTATATTTAAAATAAAATCTTTATTATATAATATCAGATTATTTAGTCCTAATCATTTATTAAAACCTGAGTCTAAAATAAGATACAGTTACCGTTTAAGAAATATAATAAAAATATATTTATCTATATTCAAGAGAGAAAGAAAAATTAATAGAAGAAAAATAAATAAAATATTATTAAAGGGAAATGAAATAATTACTAAACTAGATTCTCAAATAACTTTAAAGAAAAATATACTTAAAAATATTAAAGCTAAAGTTAATAATAGTCTTATTAATGTAGATAATTCTTTTTCTGTAGTACAAGAAAGTAGACCTGCCATCCTTTTAGAGAATACAAATTTTTTAACACAGAACCCTGAAATACAAATAAATGAAATTAAACTAAAAAATCAAATATTAAAATTAATTAATAAATCAAATGAACTAAAAATAGAACAAGAAATGAATTCAAATTTAAAAAAGAATAATTTTGATTGTAAAACTGATTCAATATCTGTTAATTCTAATCCAGTTTCCTTGTCTTATGTTGAGGATGGTAACAAACCAATACTTAACCAATATTTAAAAACAATGAGTATTTATAATAGAAAAACTAATGGAATATTTATTTTTTATTCTAATATTATTGGATTTAATTTTAATACCGAAACAAGTAAATTAATTAAAAATATTTATAATTTATTAGCTGCTTTATTTAAATCTATGTATTGTTTAATTAGTAAACCTGTGTTTGTTATTACTCCTGATAAAATTATAATACAATTATTTTACTATTTATTTTTACCTTCTTTTTTAAGACCGACTTTATATGGTAAAAGAAAGAGATATTCACGAGGAATAAGTAGATTCAGAAGACTTAATTTTGATTTAAGAATTAAAATAATAAAATTAGCTAACCAGGCTTTAACTAAAGTATTTCCTGATAAATTTAAAAAATTATGTGAAATTTTAAGTCATTTACTTAAAAAACCTGTAGAATTAGATTTAATTCGATTACATTATCCTTATAAAGATAGTAATATTTTAGCTAATTTTTTAGGTATTATGATTAATAGAGTTAAATTAAGAATTATTTTTAAAACATTGTTTAAAAATGCCGTTGTTAAAACTTTAAAAAATAATACTAATAAAAATAGAGTAAATATAATCCCTGCTTATTTATCTGGTTTGACTATTAAAGTTGCAGGACGACTAATGACACAGAAAATTATACCTAGAAAAACAATTAAAATTACTCAAAGAGGAGCATTAGCTAAAGGTAAAATTAATTTCTCAGATGTGGCAAGATATACTAATAAAAATAAAAGAGGTATATTTAGTATAACAGTGTCAGCTGGACAAAATTTTTCTTAAAGTAAAGAATATTTTAATAAATAAAAATAAATTAAACCCCCCTATACTATTAATGATAGCACCGATATGTAATTATTCTATACTAAATAAATTACTCTTAAACACCCTAGACCGACGTACTACGTAATACGCTCCTCCGCCCACCATTATGAGTGCTGTTCTCACAGCCACAGATATTAGAAAAAGCGATGGATAGCCTTTGTGCTATTTTCTTGCCTTGCTACACGCGATAGTACACGCGATAGTACACGCGATAGAAAAGGGGAGAAGAAGCGATTTATACTGATTATAAATTATATACTTGGTACGTACCCAATAATGGGAATAAATTTAAGTAATGAATATCTAGTCCTTACAGATAAAGGTTATATAAAAAATAGTGTATTAGAGTTTCTTAAGGAGAATAATTTACCTTTTGAATCTCTGATTTTACCTGTTAATTTTTAAGAATACGAACGCTATTGTTTTTCTAAACAAATATACTTGTTTGAACAAGATAAATTTAAACTTATAATTGATGAAGATAATTTTCCGAGCACAGAGACTCCGAATTTTAACACAGCAGATTCTTAAAATAGATAATCAACATTAGAAGTTTCTTCAACTCGTACCCTGCTTCACTCCTCCGGCCTCACTGACTTAAAAGATGTTATCACTACAATTTCCTATTAAAATTAAGAATTAAAATTAACTTTATTTTCCCATATTTTTCCTTTTATTTATTAAACTATATCCTTACAGATACTACCCCTTGCCTAGGTACATAGGTATAAATCTGCTGCTAACCTGCTTCGCTTGCTTCGCTGCTTCGCTGCTACACTCTAAAGGCTGCCCTTAGCTACTTCGGTGAACTGGGAAGGGTTATGTTATTTTACAATACGGTAGTAGAACAGGATTGAAGGGGGAGTTGGGTTAGATATGTAGCATTTTACGTGGCTATTTTACAAAAGTGGAGCTACTTTCTTAAGCTGCGATGCTTTAAGAGCTAAAGGTATAATTAGTAGAGTCACTGATTCGCAGAATGGCAGGTAGGATTACATAATGGAGAAAATAATAAATTATTTTAATTAAAAGTAGTTAAGTTAAACAAATTATAAATATAATTAAAAAATAAAAGCCTATAATTTAACGGTAGAATAATTTCTTGATGAGGAATATGTAGAAGTTCAAATCTTCTTGGGCTTAAAAATAAATAATTGTTATAGTGTAAATAAAATTTATTTAATTAGCGTCTTAATTTAAACTAAATTTATTACTTTAATCTTAATTTATATATTCAATAAAAAACTTACTTAAAAAAATTGTGATATATTATCATGGTTATAATTAACTATAACCTAGTAAAATAAATTTTCTATGTCTCTTTAAATTTAAAAATATAAACATAGAAAAATATTAACTAAATAACAAAAAAACAAAAAAAATGAAAATGATCTCATTATTATATTTATATGATTTTATAACAATTTTAATATTATCTTTATTAATAAATTATTTTATTATAAATATTGTTAAATTGGGTGTATTAGGAAATCCTTTAAAAAATAAATTAAATATTCTATTAAAAAGTAAACTCTATTTATTTAGTATAGTAACCTTTTTCCTTTGTTTCGCTTTAAGCTTCTTATTAAAAAATTATACAAATATGAATAATATCTTTTTAAGTTACTTAAGTGATTACAACATTATTATATTTTCTTCTATTATTTCATTCTTAACTTTTAGTTTTATTTTAGATGGGTTTAAATTATCTGAATTAAAGGTTATTAGAATTTTACAAATTATTTTAGTTATAACTTTATTAATAGGATTATTTAGCTTTTTAAATATAGGTGTTGTATATGCTTCTGATGGATCTGAAATTAATGTTGTAATTGTACTTGCAGATGCTATTAAAAATAAAGAGGTAAGTATTGGTGCAGATATAATTGTAAGAAAAGAAGAGGCTCAAATAATAGGTGAAAGTACTAAAGCTGCTGCTTCTCAAATAGGGTTAGGTGCTAGTATTGGTGGAGTTGCAGCAGCAACTTCTAAGGCAATAAAAACTAATTCTATTCCTGTAACAAGTAAATTAGCTTTAGTAGCTGCAGGAGCAATAGGTGAAGGTCTAGGTTCTGTAGGTGCAAGTTCTCTTCTAAAAATAACCGCTAATACTTATAATAAAGATAATTCACAAAAACTAGGTGGAGAAGGAGGAACACAATCTTGAATCTCAGATATTAACAGTGGTCCAGCATGTCCGTATGAAGCTGATTGAATCTCACATTTATTTACAGACAATCCAGCAGAAGTAGCTTTATACTCTATATATGGATTAAATTTATTAAGTCTCTTATTAATTATTTTATTATCGTTATTTTTATTATCTAAATACTTATCAGATATAGAATTAGAATTGACAGTAATAGATAAATTAATACCTCAACCTTATAATATAACTGTTAAAAAGATTATATTAAAAATACTCAAAATATACTCTAAAACTAGTAATTTAAATATAATATTAGCTTTAATTATATTATTATTTTGTACTCTTACTTCTAATATTTTTTTAATGGTTTTTATTAAAAATTTTGCACAAATTTGTAAAGTCTTTTTAAATCTATAGTCGTCAAAACAAAAGATAAATTTAATTCTATGTTAACCCCTTCCATTGTATTATTTAATATTTAGTTTCTTTAATTTGTAAATCCAATATTATTTAATTCATTTTTATTTATTAAAATTTAATCGACTTATATACATAAACCACTACATTCACCCCTAAAGTTACACATGCGAAGCACTGAAACACAAACTATTACTGGAATATAGAAATAAAGTTAAGTATAAGGAAAAATTGTTATAATTCTCTAAAAACAAAACAAAAATAAAAAATAGGTGTAGTTTAATATAACTCTTATAGTTGTAGTAGATTTATTTGAAATAGAATCAATATCAATACTATTATCTGTATCTAAGCTATAAATTGAGGTATTTAAAGCTTTTGAACCTTTATATTAAAAACTGGTATATTAGTATTAGAAATAGAATCAACAGGTGTATTAATTAATTTATTTAAAAAAGTTAATAATGGTTTTAAGTATTCTATCCTTAAATTCAGTTATGTATTTAATATAAATATATTCCATATTGATAAAACCAATTACAAATGAAGCAACATCAGCATACTTTAGAATTATTCCTACTCCAAATATTGCATTAATAACTATGAAAATTTTATAAAGAATGTTTATGATTTTAATAACTTTTGTGAAAATTAGTATAGAAGCGAGGTAAAGTTAACATTAAACCAAAAATATTTAAAGTTTTGAAATTAAATAGTTTTTTATGTGTTTAATAATATATATCATTGTATTTAAACAGTTAAATATAAAAAATATATACAAATATTAGCTAAATTTTATAATTATAAAAGTTTTTTTAATAAATATTTGGGGGGGGGGGGGGTAGGAGGATCACTATGTAATGGTAATTATGGTAAGTTTGTTTTAACCTCATAAAATATTAATATCCCAATAGGAATCAACATAAATTTATTCAAGAATCTCATATTAAGTAGACTCATTGTAAATTTTATTTCTGACTGTTAATTCAAATAGATTAAGATTATAAAAGAGGATAAGTAATGATTTTTATTTCTATTTTAACATTAATAGTGGCTAAGGCCCTACCATCATTTAATAATAATTTATCGTCCATTTATTTTACAAGAATATCAGCTATAATTTTCATATACGCCGGAGCATTATCTTTTAATTCTCTTTATATTCAGTCAATTGGAGGGGGTATAGGTATATATAGCGGATTATTTCACGTTACACAAGTATCACAAGTAATAGAAATCTTTCTATTAATAATTGGTTCTTTAATTTTAATAGCTTGGCCTTTAATACAAAAAACTACAAATTATAATAATTATTCTACAGATTATTCTTTAATTGTATTATTTAGTACCTTAGGTTCTTCTTTATTAATTTCTTGTTCTGATTTAATTTCTATGTTTTTAAGTATAGAATTACAATCTTTTAGTGTATATGTATTATCAACATTATATAGAGATTCAGAATCATCTACTTCAGCAGGTTTAAAATACTTTTTATTAGGTGGTCTATCTTCTTGTTTAATACTACTTGGAGCAGGATTAATTTATGCTTTTACTGGTTTAACTAATTTTGAATCAATTTATAGTTTAATATCTGTATCTGAAATAAATTATGTAATTCAAGGATTAAGTTTAGGTTTAATCTTAATAATAGTAGGTTTTTTATTCAAAATAGCAGCCGCTCCTTTACATAATTGGTCTCCAGATGTATATGATGATACACCCACAATAGTAACAATATGGTTAACTATAATGCCTAAAATAGCAATATTAATATTATTATTAGAATTACAAACACAAATAGGTTTTATAGGTGGTTTAAGTTCGTTAACTATATCTACAAATGGATATGCTGAATTCTTAACTTCAATAACATCACCTACAAATGAAATAGTAAATCTTTCTTTATTCTCTCCATTAAGTGTTCTAGGAGGAGAAAATTCTATTTATTTATTAAAAAATTTATTACTTATTAGTTCCTTATTCTCTTTAATAATAGGTACAGTAGTAGGGTTAGCTCAAACAAGAATTAAAAGATTATTAGCTTATAGTACAATTTCTCATATTGGATTTATTTTATTAGCTTTAGCTATTAATACTGAACAATCTATAGATTCACTTCTTTTTTATATTATTCAATATACAATAACTAATTTAAATATTTTTTTAATAATTATAGCTTTTAGTTATATAATAAATAAATCTGTTATTAAGGAAATTTCAATTAAAGATATAAGATTTATATCTGAACTTAAAGGTCAATTTTTCTTAAATCCTTTATTAAGTTTAAGTTTAACTATTTGCTTATTTTCGATGGCAGGGATTCCTCCATTAATGGGATTTTTTTCTAAACAATTTGTTTTATACTCAGCAGTTCAAAGTGGATATAATTTTATCGCTTTTGTAGCTATACTTGTCAGTGTAGTAAGTGCTTCATATTATTTAAAAATAGTAAAAGTTCTTCATACGGAAACAGAAGAAATAGTAGAAAGCTCAGAAAATCTTAATTCTAACTCTTTAGACTCAGATTTAATTAAGTCAGTAAGTTCTGTGCGGATCAGTAAAACAATAAATGGTGAAACATTGTTAACAAATTTCCATAGTTTTTTAATTTCTACTTTAACATTATCAATATTATTGTTTATTTTAAAACCTTCTTTAATCTTAAATAGTACGCAATTGCTATCTTTATCTTTATTTAATTTTTAATGAACAATTTATTTATTCTTTTTTTTGTTGTTCCTATTTTAGCTCTTATTTTTTTAGCTTTAAATATGTTATTAGCACCTCATAGACCGGATGAAGCTAAAGTATCAGCTTATGAATGCGGATTCAGTCCTGTATATGGACAAACTAGATCTACATTCCAAATTCATTTTTATATTGTAGCTATGTTATTTTTAATTTTTGATCTGGAAATTTTACTGTTATTCCCAATTGCTGTTACTCTTTACCAAGTTTCAACTTTTGGATTTTCAATTGCAATTATATTCTTTATTGTTTTAACTATAGGATTTATTTTAGAAATAGGATCAGGTGCTATAGCTTTAACTAATTTTGATCAACCAAATAAAAATAATACTTAACCCTTAACCCCCCCCCCCATAAAATAATAAATAATAAATAATAATTAATATATAAGTGGCTTCGATGGATATTTTTTATACAAAGCTTTATCTAATTATTTTGAACCTACAGTTGTCTCAACCATAATTGATGATAAAAATAAATTCATTCAAATTAAACTTAAGTGTAAAAATAATAATATTACTTGGAAGGATTCTTATAGGATATTTCCTGTTTCATAAAACAATTTACATTAAATATTTAATGTTACAGGTAAATTATCTGATTATAATATCGAATTTAATAGTTTAGAATTATTTAATAATCAAGATTTACTTAGCAAAATTAAAAATTATTCATTACAAGATTCAATTGCTTAATTAGAAGGTTTAATAAAGGTCAAGAAATCTATTAAAACAAAACAAAAAGATTTTAGTGTAGATATTACTTCAATTTTATTAACTTCTACATTATTATTTAAAATATTCAGAAGTAATTTTTTAATATCTCTATCTTAAAAGGAAAGTAGATAATTTTATTAGAAGAGGGATGGTGATACTGATTATTATAAAGCTTATGACACTAATTTACATTTTTATGATATTAATTCACTTTATACTTACGCAATATTTGTATCAGTCCCTCATTAAATTATAAAATATTATCCTGATTTGAGTAATGTTAATTTATCTGATTTCTTTGGCTTTTGTTTAGTTGAAATTACTATACCTAAAGATACTATTAAACCATTGTTAATTTATAAATATAATAATAAAACTATTTATCCTACAGATACTTGGTATGGTTATTTAATTTTTATTACCTAAATTATTTTCATATATTATTTATTGTATTATTTCTATTTTAATTACTGATATTATAATATTATTTTATTTAGATGGTCTTACAAATCCTGTTACTCAGGGTATAACTAATTATATTGGTAGTGGTATATCTCAGACAGCATTTCAATTAGGATTATCTGGTACAATAGTTGCAGGTATGGCAACAAATGCTAGTATTAGTACAGGTAAAAATCCAGCAGTTAAGTTAAAGCTGCTACATTGATAGGAGTAGATGCAGGTGGAGGAATAATACATGTAAGTGCTACTGCTGTTAATTGAAGTTTAACTCAAAGAAATGATAAATAAAATAATGATCCAACTAATAATTATTAGTTAAGATTCTCCTCCATCATCAGGAGGTGTTTTATTAATAGTCCTAATGAAGAAATATATGATAATCCTGTATAATTATTACATTATTGTTTTTGGCATTGATCTTTATTATTATACTTTTTGAATTCATATTATTAATTACCGTTATTTAAAAATTAATTTGTCTTTAAATTATAAATTTAATGGTTAAATAAAATATTTTATTTTCAGAAGAAAAAGTATTAAAATTAGAACTTATATCTTTCAATTATTAAATATATTTATAAAAATTAGAGAATTAAATATTATTTTGCTTATTATTGTATTAATAATAATAACTTTATTTCTATTTTTATTTATTCTATTTACTGTATGATCCTAGAATAATTGAGTAAATTAGACTTAAAAAATATAATAAGTAAATAAGTGTAATAACACTCCAGCCCAATCCCTAAATAAACAAACACCTCCAAAGGAATACTCTTCTTACCAAACAATTAAACATTCAGATACCACCGATTCAAATAAAACAATAATAAGTGTTAACCTTCTATATTATTTCATAAATGTGGTTTTAATTCTAACAGTCTATAGTATTCTTTACATAAAATTAAAATTATTTTGTTTAAATTAGATACTTAAGTGTCTGTTATAAATCACTAAGTTTTAATAGATTTAAGTGAGTATATGTTATCTATCTCTCTAATTCTATCTATATCCAATAAAAATCCAATTCTTTTAAAGAATTAATGATTGTTGGATTAAAGTAATTAATTATAGTGTATACTCCTTGTAATGTTAATATTAGAAACATAAATGTAAGAATATTTTTAACCAGTTAGGTATATTATTATTTTAAGATTCATTTTTAGTTTATATTTTGTTTCATTAGATTAAAGTTAATAATTCCTTAGAATTTGATACCCAGCACCTAGTATACTGAGAACAATGCGAAGACTTATATTGCCCTCCTACCTGAACCATGGAAACACTCATACTGTAGTACTTGTCCTTATACAGGTATATATTTAATTAGGCCGGCCTTATAGTATTACTTTAGGAGTCGGAAAGGGGGTTAAGTACTCTCTTAGTATTTAATTATGAGTAAAGTAAAAGGAATGCCATCATCAGAGCGAATAGCCCTGTAGCTTCTGCTAATGCGAAACCTAAGATAGCATAAGAGAATAATTGTCCTCTAAGTTGAGGGTTTCTTGCTGTTGCTAAAATTAATGAACCGAATACAGTTCCAATTCCTGCTCCTGCTCCAATTAACCCTGAGCAAGCTAAACCTGCTCCTATGTATTTTGCTGCTGCTAACATAATTTTTGAAATAAAATTTCAATTAGATAGCGTCTAACATACTAAAAGGTTAGCAAAATAATTTAATACTCTTTTATAAAAATAAAAATTTAAGAGAATCTATTAAAACTAGATTATATTTTAATTTGATGTCAAAGGGAGTTAATTAATTTTTAGAATATTATATGCTAGCACTACCAAACCATAATCTGATACGATACCAAACCCAATCTTGATTATTCCTACTACAGCAGAGTGGAATGCAGCACCTTCTCTAAAAGAACTAGAATTTGGTGCAGTAAAATCCTCCTTACCCAAAATCCGAATAAGTGTAATACCCTACATCACATAGGAGGAACACCGCACTCAACCCTCCTTAGGCATTTATTGCAAAGGTAAAAGGGCTGTACAGCAGGGGGGATATATATAGGAAATAGTAAAGGTTTAATTTAAAAGTTTAAATAGGTAAATATGTCCTTAATTAGCGTCACTTTATTTAAGAAAAGGGAATATTTAAATGAGCCCTTTCAGTTAAAGTATAAAGAAATAGTATAAGTTTTTTAATTTCTATATAACTATACTAACTTTAAGCAACCAAGCTAAACATGTTTATGTTTTAATAAAACAACTTTTTATAAATAACTTAATTTAATCTCTAAAATTAAATGATATGTCCTTTTGAATCGACGTTATAACAAATATTATTAAAAAGTTTAATTAAACCTTGGTATATGTATTAACAACAAAACAAAATAAAAACAATATTTAGAAATATTCTAAATTCAATCCATCTATTACGGAAACACGCTTTAACCGCGAATAACGTAAATTCCATTAAATCCGGGTTAGTCGGATAATCAGCCCTTGTTCGTTTAGGTTATATTCTATTTAGTATAATAGTGGCTAGTTTAATTTGCTACCCTTTTTATATTTAAATGTAGAGTATTTAGCTTACTTTATTTGTTGTATTTGTTTTTATTTTTATATTATTTTTCAATTATTTTAAAGAGAAAAATTTAGTTTTAGAAATATTATTTATCAATTTGTTTGAATTATATGTTTAATTATTATATCGTTTTAATTATGGTTTTCTTAGTATATTTTTATGTGTTAGATGTTATTCATTTAGATAATGTAGATGATATTACGTCTGATAAACAAAATACTACAGATTTAGATAATAATAAATCTTAAGATAATTTAAATAATTCTAATCAACCATATTTAAATAATTTAGAAGCAAGTAATGAAGCTAGGGATGATCTTATTAATGTGGCTAACAAATTTGAAAAAGCTATCACAGCTCTCATTTCATTTCATTTCATTACCCTAATTTAGCTATAGCAGAAGCTGCAGGAACCGTATTTGTTTTGTTTGTTTTTGTTTGTTTCAGGATCATTACCTTTAATCATATCTAAAACAGCTGATCTAATATCTGTAATATTTACTGAGGATATATTTAATCCTTTAAATAAGCACTTTCTAATACCTCAATTAATAGAATACTGCAATCTTTTTTTGAATCTAAGGCTGATAATTGTTTAATACGATTTTTATAATTTGTTCAGGACTCTCAGTTACGTAACTTGGTAAATAAATTTAACAGCACGTGATAAAAAATGTAAACAAAATTTAGGTTGGTCTTCAGTATCTAAGAGTTCAACTAATAAGTCACCAGTACCTATAGTAGAGATCTGTGGTAATCTATAAGATTTGAATATTCAAGTTTCATTTTATTTCTTTTTACTTTATTTTTCCAATTTATCAATTTTTAATCATTTTTATAATTAAATTCTGCTATTGCTAATCTTATTTAATCATTCTCTTTTGGATTCGAACCAAAATCAACACTTTAGAAGAATGTAATTCTAACCATTAAACTAAGAGAATTTATATTTTTAATATTATTATTTTAACTAAAACTAAATTTATTTACATTATAATAAAACTTTAAAGAATAGAGTTAAGAAGGAATTGAACCCTAAAAGTTAGACTTTGCAGGTCTACTACAGAACCATCTGTAAACTTAACCCTCTTTTTGTCCATACAATAGACAAGATTATGATACTTCGCTTATAGATAAATTAAATAAAACAAAAACAATAATAAACACAGTCCCCTTTTCTGCAGCGTTTGCTAAATAAAATAGCAGTAATGGGGGGAGGGGTGCGTTCCTTATTAGCGGTGCGCTGAGCCCCTTTATACAAATAAAATAAAAAAGGCTGCTGTGCCATACGGCAGGGAGTGAGCAGCGCGGCCACCATACTTTCTTTCAATTCCTTCCTTTACTTCGATTACTTCGTTTACTTCGATTACTTCGTTTACTTCGGGACCTTCGGTTGATAGCTTGCTTCGGCTAGGATGTTACTCCTTCGTATAATAGGGGTGCTATGCTGCGAAGCACTACTAGGCAGGGTATCGTCTAGCTACTCAGGGCAGGATGTGCTATTATGAATAATGTGTAAAAAAAATTGTATACAAATGAGTACAAGAAATGAAGGAATTAAATAATTTTAATTTTATTAAAAACATCTTACTGGAATCGAACCAATACATTATGCTTCGAAGGCACATGCTTTACCAATTCAGCTAAAGATGTTAAATCTTTCTTATCTTTATTAAATTATCTTAACTTCAACAAATATAAGATCTGAAGCGCAGCAACCTTTATCCTATTTATCTAGATTCCATATACAATCACGGTTCATATGTGGTGACTTAAAGAAGAAAATCCACCGCACCCTACCTGCATAAGAATAAGTGTTACACTGCTCCTGCGATCAAGCTCCCATAATGGTAAAAAGGTAAAGTATGAGCAGACCACCTAGCACTTAATGGGGCATAGCTCCACCCTGCTTAGATTTAGAGATGTTTCGCAGCCAAAGGGCACAATTAAACCGAAGGTCCCGAAGAAAGGCGCACCCGCTAAAGGGGCTCCAATTATATTATATTATATTATAAATTTGGAACGGGGGGGGGGGGAGGCAAATTATGCCTCGTACTCTCGTTATTCAGTAATTAATTTTACGAGAAAAGAGACTTGAACTCTTACAATTAAAAAAAATTATGAGTTCCTAAAACTCACCCGGCTACCAATTTCGGCATACTCGTTTAATATTAATTTAAACAAAGAATTTACTGTAATTTATATTTATTTTATGACACTAATTTTATATTTTATTAAAAATCTTGATTACATAAAGACTACACTTTTCTTTATCTATTTTTATTTAAAAATTTAACATATTTATTTAATTTACTTTTTAAGCAATTAGGCGCTAGAGGATTCGAACCCCTGTCTTTAATGTGTAAAATTAGTGTTAAACCACTCAACTAAGCACCTTCTACGTTAAATTTAATTTAGTTTGTAACAATAAAATAATATAAATCTGAAAATTAATTTTGAATATTAAAGTTTACCTAATTTAATTTTATAATAAAATAAATATAAAATAACTTAATTGAATATTCTAATTCTTCTTTTAAATAACCAAATTATTGATTTTTCTAATACTAATTTTTCTTTTTATTAGTTATAATTTTTTGTTTTAAATATAAATTACTTCTTTTTATTAAATATAAATATAAATATAAATATAAATAAATTTGTTTTATAAAGAGAATATTTTAGTGCGGCACGCGGAGCTTCGCATTTATTGCTAATGCTGATCCTCCCTTTCACCCATACGGCAGGCAGGGTGATGTATCACTGTAGCTAAGCAGGCCATAACTTGAAGGTAACGAAAATTCGTAGGTAAAGAAGAAAAGGGATTGGTGCGAGAGTAATGGAGCAGAAAAGGGTACTGGTGTGTGTCTAGTGTCTAGGCATGGGGGGTTAAATACATTTTTTGTTATTTTCCAGCAGCACTTTCCAGTACAGCTACCTTGCTATGACTTTTGAGATGTTACTTAATTGGGTTAACTGATACTAATTAGCTTAACAAAAGTGTTTTTTAAAATAAAAGACTATTTATAAAATTCAGACAAAAAGCAGTAAGCTTTAAAATCTAAACATAATAAGTTTAGCATACAAACTACACAAAAATTAAAGTATTTAATTTCATTTTAGATAATAATATTTTAAGCTGATATTATTAAATATGTATTCCTTTGTTAAAGTTATAACCTCGTGGCAGTTTCCCCCAAATTAAACTTCTTCCCAGCGACAGACAGTTAGTTCATCACGAATGCAATCTTCACCGTTGCGCTAGTGATCAACGATTACTCGAAATTCCTTCTTCATGTCACCGAATTTCAGGCGACAATCCGTCTAATATTTAATTTTTTTAACTTTCTTTAATGATTAGCTATTCCTTAAAACCCTATTATTTAAATTAAATTTAATTAAATTATTTTTAAATATTAACTAATTACTAATTAGCAAAAAGTATAAGGGTCTGGTGTTTGCATCACTTTGTAAAAGTTTTTGTGGCACGTCTATAGCCCAGTTCATGAGGACCATAACGACTTGTCTTAGCCCCAAATGAAAATATTTCAAATTCATAAATTGTTAAGTATAAATTAACAACAGGGATTTCGTCCGTTAGCGGAGTTAACCTCACTTCTCATAACACGGACTGACGACAGCCATGCAATACCTGTAAACGAATTTCTAATTTTAGAAACTACTCATTCTGTGTTCTTATTAAAAAGAAAAGAATGGCTATGCAAGAACTGGTAAGATTTTACGCGTAAACTCGTATTAAATAACATGCTTCACTTCGTTTGCTTCGAGACCGACTAATTTTTTTGGTTTCAGTTTTGCAACCGTACTCGCAAGGCGGAATGGTTATCGTGTTAACATCGTTACTAGTTTTTATTAAAACTAACAACCACCATTCATCGTTGACAGTGAGAGGTATTTGGGTATCTAATCCTATTTCCTATTCTCACCTTCGTGTCTCAGCGTCAATCAATAGTAGATAAAAAGCTTTCACCTTTAGTATTCCCCTTAGTATTTATAGATATAATCCCTACTCTAAGTATTATTTGGTTTATCCTCAATTTGATCCTAGCTTTAATTCATTTTATCTGTACCAACACACTAATTTAATTCTAAAAATGCTAAACATTCTAGATATAAAATTATCAATATCATTTATTTTTTTAAATGTTATCTACCACATATTTTATTATTTATTCAATAATTATTATGTGATTTTACGGTGATAGAGCTATTATAAAGATAAATATTCAAAGCAGCCTACACACCCTTTACGCCTGATTAATACGATTAACGTTTGTGTTTCTGGTCTTACCGAGTCTTCTGGCACCAGTTTTGGACAACACTAATAGTAAGGTAACATCATTTTTTTCCCTTACCTTATCACATTACTATTAAAAATAGCTTTATGATTTCAGTTAGCTAGTTCACTCTTGCGAGCATTGACTAAGATTCTTGACTGCTGGTAGTTTAAACTACTTGGGGCATTTCATTCCCAATGTGGCCATTCGTTCTATCAAACTTGGCTTCTGATCGTAGGCTTGGTAGGCATTTACCCCACCAACTACCTTTAAACAGAGTAAATCGAATCTTATAGCAGAAAATTTCCTTTCTTTAATAAATAGCTAATTTATCTTTTACTTTCCTTATTTTTAAAATATAACCCTTCTGCATTCCACTGTCTATGTTAATAGAAGAGAAGAGAAGAGAAGGCTAGCTAATTTGTATCAATTAAGATAAAAACAAAACCCTTTTTTATTCTATTTTAAGTATAAGTATCTTTTTCTTCCTTTTCAAGAAGATAGAAATAAAATTATCTCCGAATTAAGGAGACTATAAGGTATCTAATTTACAATACTCACCTTTACACCTTATTCTTATTAATTTAATATTCATATTTCTACTAATTATAGTGGAGATTCTTATATTAAACTGTTAGGAACAACGATTTGCATGTCTTAAAACTACTGAATAACGTTCAATCAGAACCAAAATTAAATTCTTACTGAAAATTAGATAATCATTTTTTTAATTATCGTATTTTATTTGCTTAATGCAATATTTATTATCTCTTTTATTTATAAATTTTATTTTTTTATTATCTTTTATATTATTATTTAATTGAATATTCTAAATTAAACTTTAAATACAGCTTCTCTAACTTAATTATAAATTAATACCTATAATGTTTATTATTTAAATGGAACTAATATTTCAGCAGAATGCGATACTGGAATACTAATAATTAAATTTAAACTAAAGAAGGACTGCTTACCTGCATAAATAAATAATCGAGATGTTTAATTTCACCTAACATAATGGGGGGGAGGGTGAGGCAGAGGGACAAAAATCTCCCAATTATCTGCGAAGCAGGGAAAGGCGCCAGTCCATTTTTACGTAGCTGCGCACTAAAGGCTGGTGGTTTGCTGCACCTCCTACTCACTACCCTTATCCCTCAGTTGAAGGAAAGGCGGTAATTGGTTTTGCTCCTTCGCTCCTTCGCTCCTTTGCTTCGCAGTAAAGGTAAGGGTTCCAATTATTATCTAAATTAAGTAGTAACGCGGGGGGTTAATTTTATTTAATTATATAAATTATAGATTAGTTTATTTGTTTTAAATTAAAGTATAATAAAATTCTAATTTAAAGATTAGTTAAAAATAAATGAGTGCTGCTTAAATAGTTTTAGGTTTTGGTAAAACTAATAATAATGAAGCAAAATATATAATAATTAATCTAATTTCACTAAACATAGAAGTATCTATTAATACAGGAGCAAATACTAAAAATAATAAAGAAAGTAATCCTATAGTAATATAAAGAGAATAAGTAGTAATAATTCCAGTATCTAATTTAGCAATATTAATTCCTGCATTAGTGAATGTATTAGCTAAACCATAAGGTCCTAATAGTTCTATAGCTCCTCTATCTATTTGTTTTGAAATAATATAACCAAGTTTTAAACCTGCTGAAACCATATAATGATTATAAATAACATCAAAATAATATTTACCATTTAAGAAACTATAGATTTTTCTCCCTAATTTTTTATCAGTTAAAGAGATTAAAACTTCTGGTGTTTTATGATACATAAATATAGCAATAGCTGCTCCAGAAAAACTTAAAATTGCTGGTAATAATTTAATAGGAGTGCTTAATGAGAATTCTGCTTCAATTAAAGCTATGTTATTAGGATGAATAAATAAAGAGTTTCCGAAGAAATCTGAACCTACTCCTACAAATAAATCTGAGAATACATAACCAAAGAATATACTAAATAATGCTAAAATCAACAATGGAATTATAACAGCTAAATTAGATTCATGAGAATTTAAATAAGATTGTTTTTGACCATTAGGTGTTGTTAAGAAAACAAGACTAATTAATCTAAAACTATAAAATGCTGTTATACCTGCTGTTATTGATCCTAATGTAAATGCATACATACCACTAAAACTATATTGACCGTAAGCTAATTCTAATATTAAATCTTTACTATAAAAACCAGTAAGATAAGGTGTTGCTAATAAACTAAGAGAACCTACTAACATTACTGAATATGTAAAAGGTAAAAATTTTATTAGTCCTCCCATTCGTCTTACATCTTGTTGATCTGCAAAGGAATGAATTACTGCACCAGCACCTAAGAAAAGTAATGCTTTGAAGAAAGCATGATTTACTGTATGCATTAAAGCTACATTATATTGACTTAAACCAATTGCCATAACCATATAACCTAACTGAGAAATGGTACTAAAAGCAATTATTCTTTTTAAATCATTTTGTAAAAGACCACAAGTAGCTGCAAAAAAAGCAGTAGTTGAACCTATTAGAGTTATTACTAGCAATGCTGTTGGACTATATTCTAAGATTGGAGAACATCTCAATAGTAAATATATTCCGGCTGTTACCAATGTTGCAGCATGAAGTAATGCACTTACTGGTGTAGGTGCTTCCATAGAACCTGGTAACCAAGAATGAAGAGGAATATTAGCACTTTTAGCTAAAGCTCCCCCCAGTAATAGTAAAGAAATAATAGAAATAGCAGTCTCATTCATATAAGGAACTAGTGAAAATACAGAAGAATAATTTAAAGAACCAAATAAGGCAAATATAGCAAAAAATCCTATACTCATTAACATATCACCACCTCTATTCATTGTAAAAGCTAACATAGCTGCTTTATTTGATTGAATTCTAGTGAAATAGAAATTAATTAGTAAATAGGAAACTACTCCAATGGCTTCCCAACCTATAAACATGATGAATAAATTACCACCACAAATTAAAACTAACATACCAGCTGTAAAGGCAGATAGATAGGAGAAAAATCTTTGATTGTGAGGATCTGAAGATAAATAGTCAATACTATATATATGAATTAAACTAGAACAATATAAAACAGCTAATCCTAATGATACAGTTAATTGATCAAAATAAAAGTCCCAAGAGATAGACATTAATTCGGAGTCTACCCAACTACTTAAATTGATATAAACAGGTGATCCACAGATACCTACTTCATAAAAAGCAAATGTCATTAATAAAGAAGATAATACTAGACAAGTACAAGTGATTAAATGTGATCCTGTTACACCTATTTTTCTTCCCATGAAACCGGATACTATAGATCCTAATAAAGGTAAAATTATAATTGAAAGATACATTATGTTCTTAGTGAAATTGTTCCTCTTAAACGGTAGTAAGCAACTAAAATACTTAAACCTATAACTGATTCTGCTCCAGCAATAGATATTATATATATACTAAATGTTTGTCCAACATTATCATCAAAACCAAAAGAGCTGATTAATACTAAAAGCGTTACCGCAAGTAGCATTATCTCTATAGCTATGATCATAAGGATAATATTTTTTCTATTTAGAATAAAACCTAAAATACCTATTAAAAATAAAAATAATGACAGATTCATAGTTTATGTTTGTTATATTCATTATAGTTACGGTTAATAAATGCGTTATTATTAAAATTAATATTTTGTTAACTTTAGTTTAGCCTACTCCCATCTTAATACTGAGCCCCCCCTTGTAAAAAAGAACAGAACAGAACAGAACAGAGAGAAGGGAGACTTATGGCCCTGCTTCGCCGCCTATTTATCGTAGAGTAGAGTAGACTAGAGTAGAGTAGAGTAGAAAAAGGATTGACGGCAGGAAAGGCAGTAAATAGCTTTGCTTCGCTAAGGTTTGGTATCGCTGCTATACCATGCTGCTATTATAAGAAAGGGACTGCTACTTACCTTAATAATCAAGGTTGGTTCATTAGGGCTGTGCTACGCAGGAGAGCTAAAGGAAAAGGAGAGAGCTGTGCAAAGGCAATCTAGGCAGGGAGATGTTCTCTTCGCAGGTATTTTGTTTTTAGAGTAGGGGTTAAATTAGGGCTAACGTATTCCGTTTAGCTGATTAAATTTAAATTGGGATCAAATATAAATAATTTACATTTTATTTTGTTTTATTTTATAAATTATCTTAACTTGATGGTAAATTGTTTTGACTAGGATTAGTGTTTTAATTTGATGGTGGATTATTTTGAGTAGCTATAAATAACGTTTCATTGTGACCTTTGTCTAATAATTAAATAATAAATAATATAGAACTTGTCAACTAAATGATACGGGATCAGATTGATGTTTATGTGTTAAATAAGACCAAGTAAATGTAGGATTAGACATCGAACATTAACTTATAACATATTCCACCCTATACTCGAGATTAACTAAAATTAATTTCTAAAGATTGAAGACATTCCTGATATTCTTGAATTTGTAAAGGTATTTTTACTTCTTTCCCATCTCTCAATATCGAAATTGTGATGCCAAACCCAATCGTCCGGTAGAAAATCTCTATACCAACAGGGCACATAACTCGGCAGATATACACGTGACGCGTATCCAGGTGTTCCTACACTGACACTTACTCCTGAATTATTAGATAAAGCTGCTCCGGATTGATTTGTAGATAAAGCGGATACGGATTGACTTGTAGATACAGGTGATACGGATTGAGTTATAGATCCAGAATTTACGATAGAATTTGTATGACCATTAGCTTCGGAAAGATTAATAGAGAAATCAATATTAGATTTGTCAAAATAATTAACTACATATCCAGAATATCCATCCATTAAATAATTTTCATTAAATAAATTTCTATAATCTACATTAATTAAATTCTCAAATAAAATTCCAATATTATTAATTAAATTAGTTAAATTGTTAAAATAAACACCAAAATTTCCATAATCTACATTAATTAAATTCTCAAATAAAAGTCCAAATTCTAATTCTACATTAATTAAATTTAAATTCTTAAATAAATATTCATAATAAAAATGTAAATTCCAATATTTGTCAAAATATAAAAATAAAGTAAAAATTAATAAGCGATAAATAAAAAATAAACGATTAGTTTTATATAATATATAATTAATAATAAATAGTAAAGTAAAAAATAAGATAAAAAATAGACTGTTAAGACTAAAAATTAAGATTGAAAACATGTTTGCTGTTAATGTTGTTAAATTAAACTCCACCCCAAAAGTAGACAGCCACAAAAAGAAAAAGCCATACGACATCAACAAAATGCCAATAAAGTATGCTGGATTCAAATCCTTGATGGTGTTTTGGAGTTAGATGATAAAATACAATTCTAATGAATCCGACTAAAATAAAGATTGTTCCTATAATTACATGAAATCCATGAAGACCTGTAGAAGCATAAAATGCTGAACCATATACTCCATCAGAAAATGTAAAACCAGCTTCTGAATATTCAAAATATTGTAAAGCAGTAAATAGGACAGCTAAGATTATTGTAATAAATACACCATTAATAGCACCTTTTCTATTTCCGGCAATTAATGCATGATGACCATAAGTTACAAAAGCACCACTTGATAATAATAAAAAGGTATTAAGTAAAGGAATGGCAAAAGGATCTAAAGGTGTAATACCTATAGGAGGCCAAGATCCACCTATTTCGATGGCTGGTGATAAACTAGAATGGAAGAATGCCCAGAATACAGATAAGAAAGCAAATACTTCACTAACAATAAATAGTAATACTCCTATCATTAAACCACTTTTTACTTGTTTGGTATGGTGACCTAAGTAAGTTGCTTCTGTTATTATATCTCTAAACCAAAGACATGATCCAAAAATTGTTAAAAATAAACCTAAGCTTAATACAGTACCTCCGTTATTAAATCCATGCATGTATAAGACTCCTCCAATAGCAAGATTTAAAAGTGAAAAACTTACTAAAATTGGCCAAGGTGAAGGATCTACTAAATGAAAGGGAAAATGTTGAAATTTAGTTATATTTGTTTTCATTTGTTTTTATTTTGTTTTGTTGTTAATACATATACCAAGGTTTAATTAAACTTTTTAATAATATTTGTTATAACGTCGATTCAAAAGGACATATCATTTAATTTTAGAGATTAAATTAAGTTATTTATAAAAAGTTGTTTTATTAAAACATAAACATGTTTAGCTTGGTTGCTTAAAGTTAGTATAGTTATATAGAAATTAAAAAACTTATACTATTTCTTTTATACTTTTATCTGGAAGGTATGATTATAAGGATTAAAATTAATTTTAAATAAGTAAGATTAATATTATAATAAAATTACGAAAGAATAAATCAATAAAAATATCAATAATAAATTAAAGACTTCTTGCTTGCTTGCTTTAAAGTTAAATTCAAAAATTCTTATATTTCCTTAATCAAAATAGTTGTTTAAACGAAGGAAACTAAATTCAGAGGTATTATCAATAAAAAAATATAAAAAAGAAAGTTTTAATTAAAAAATATTTATAAACCCTAACTAATTAACAAAGGTAATCAAGACACTTATTATAAAATAACAGAGAAACTAATAAAATACTTATAATTTAGTAATGTAAAATATTATTGATTTATAACTAAAGATATACGTGATTTAATTCTTGATACTAATATATTAACATTTGATATTGAAATTTAGATTAAAATAATAATAAAAATAAATTAAAAGAGTATAGATAAAAATTAATAATGATTATTAAATAAAAAAATAATAATAAATTAAAAGAGTATAGATAAAAATAATAATGGTTATTAAAAATAATAATAATAAAATTAAAAGGAGTATTAAAAATTAAAAGTAAATAAGAATTATAAACCAGTTCGATATTGGAAAGGCTCCAACAATAAAAATAATTAATTCATTTTGAATCTAAAAATATAGGGCCCTTAGCTTAACAGGTAGAGCGACTAATTGTCAATTAGGTTGGTTCCAGTTCGAATCTGGAAGGGCTCGTTTAAAATGATTATATAAAAATAAAAATAATAATACAAATAAACTTAACAATAGATAGAAGTACAAGTGAAGAAATATTAGTATCTGTATTTAAAAAAAATTACAATTATTATTTAAACCCTACATAATCTCCAAATTCTTCATAATTATTTTAACTTAAAATCTTCTCCTACGCCTACGGATAAATTGAATAGCTTACTCACAAACTACGAATAAGTCCTTATATTGAGTTAATCTTTAGAATAATTATAATAATATTCATAAAAATTTAATAATACTGTAAATTCCCTTTATAAATTAAATTAAAGTGGTTATAAAAACAATAAACGAGTATAGTTAAGGGGTATAATATCTACCTTCCAAGTAGAATTCATCAGTTCGATTCTGGTTACTCGTAATTTATTCCAGTTTAAATCTTATATTTAAATTAAAATAAAAAAATTATATTATATTATATTATATTATATTATATTATATTATAAATCACAGAAGATTAATTAATTAATTATAGTTGGTTGATTATAATTAAGAAAGGTTTTTTTGGATGAATGAAAAAAATAAAAGATAATTATTATAATTAGTTAGATCTTTAACCCGCTTTCTCCGTACCGGCGCTCCTATTATGATTAATGATTATGAGGACCATTGGCTTCAGAGCAGTGAGCAGTAACACAGTATTGCGCAGCCCATAAGCAAGCCACTTACCTTCGGAATATATAGGATTGTACTCAAATTTATTTATTTATTTAAGAAACTAATTTATATAAAGAATACTCTAGAGTTTTAAATTTAAAATAGTTTTAATAGGTTATATCACAAAGAGTTTTAATAAGGGATTATAACTTATCTTTAATTAAACAAATATTTATAAGCCCAATTGATTATAGTTAAAATGGTATAACATTTTTTTAAGCCAAGCAGAATTTATAGATTAATCATAAAATAGTTATAATAAATAAAAGGTAGATAATTTAGTAAAAATTATGTTGCAAATTTATCTAATTATAGAGGTCTTAGCTGTCATTTTTACCAACAAAATAAGATATTTTAAGGAGGTGGGTGGGAGGTGATTTATCTTATTTCTTGTTTCAAAAAAAGTGTTAAGAATCATAAGAACACATTCTATTAACTAATTTTCTTATTTCAACTATTTTTAGTTTTGTTTCTTTATTAGTTAATTTTAAATTTAATATTTATATTAATATAAAATTATAGTTATTAAAAATATAGATATAAAACCTTATAATCTGACACGAGCTGAAGGATCTATATTTTGAAATCTAGTATAACTTTAAAATTTAAATTTAAAATGAAATTTCTGCTAGAAGAAGTTAAGGCTCGTGTTGTTAGACGCTATTAAATTTTTTGTTTTAAAAAATGACAATGACAAATCTTTTACAAAAATTACAATCAGTAGGTGTAGGGTTTTTAACTGCTATCGCGTTGTTTAGTTATCGTAGAACTATAATTAATGACAATAAAGTTAGAAGTATTGATAGATTGTTTGATGAAACAGTAGCAAATTATAAAGAAGCTAATCAACGACTTAATAATATACAAGATCTGCTTCTATCTAATAGTCAGAAAGTTGAATCTCAATTAGTTAGTGTTACTGAACATTTGGAAAGTCTAGCACAAGATGTTACTAATTTAAATAATGCAGTAAATAACGGAAGTTCTAATAATGCTTTAATTGATGCTACTCTTAAATCTGTTAAAATTTCTAATGGAAAAGCTTTAACTGAATTAAATTCATTAATGAACGATATAAATAGCCATAAATTAATATCTAATTTTACTGATAATATTAATAATTTTGTAGATAATTTTAATAATTATTTAAGTTCATTATCCAGCATAGAACTTGGTGCTGTAGCTCATACATTAGCTTCTTTTACAATACTATTATGTTTATTGAGTATTTTAAGTGCTTACTATGGTGATAGATTAATAAGATACTTTAATTTAGAAGTAAGATTTCCTAAACTTGCTAAAATAATACAATTGAGACGTACTTTCCAAGATTATTACATTGCCTATAATGCAATTTGGATTATATTTATTTTATTTTTTGTAATATACACCAATGTTTCTATATTATACCATATTTCTTAGCTTTATATATTATTTAATATTCAAATTTTAACCCCCATATATTTTTCCGTCTTTAAATTTAATTATATAATATTGTCTTTAAATACTTATAATTCCCTATTAGAATCTCTAACAAAACTAGTCTCTTTAAATCGTTGTCGCCAATCGACAGATTCTAAGGTGTTATTTTCATATATTTTTAATTTGAAACCCTTAGTGTAATCGGATTCTTAAATTTACTACTTTGACTCTTTTTAAGCGACTAAGACCTTTTCTCCTTCATATGCCGAAAGAAACGAAGTAATCGAAGTAATAGAAGTAAACGAAGGAATCGAAGGAATCGAAGTAATCGAAGTAAATGGATTAAGGTAAAGGGGAGGAATTTAAGTAATATGGGAGCATTGGCGTAGGGCAGGCTGGATTATTATATACTATTTATTTAATTATTCTTATATTTTTATTTGAATCTAAATAATCAGTATTTTATTACAAGAGTGAGATGAATTGAACACCTATCTATGATTTTGGAGATCACAATACTACCATTATACGACACTCTTTTTATAAAAATCGTTTATCTGTTGATATTGATAAAATCAAATTATACAGAAACTCCATTTTATAGGTAACCGAAGGAGCGAAGGAGTGACAGACAGCCATTTAATTGCTAAAAAGTATATATTATCTATTTTTATATTTTTATTACTTATTATTCTTTATTTTTACATCTTTTTATAAAATAACTATTGTATCCAGTTTATCTTACTTTACTTTTATAGGGGTTATAATTAAAAATTTAAACTTTTGTAAACAAATAAATAGGGTTATATTTAATTTTTTTTACTTAATTTAGTAATATATATTCTAATTACTTGTTGAAATGTAAATAGAGGTAAAAGATATTTAGAAAATATATAGATTATAGCAAATAAGCTAACAAATGAGAATAATATTTGATTAAAGAAAAAATATGGTATTAATTGAGGCATGATAATAGTATGTTTATTTGGCTCTTTAATAATAATAATAATTGTATAAAGAACTATCTCTGCTTAATTAAGCCTAATAGTTATTAATAACTAAAATATAAATGAGATATTGAGGGTATCTTAAATTTAAAATAATACAATTTTAGTAGTGCCGTCGACCTATTTACCTGCCTAGCGAATACAACCTCCCCTAACAAAAACAAAATCCCTTTACAAGTACAGGGTGCCCTTCGCTCCTTTGGAGAGGTGGTGCTGGGTGTCTGTCCTACGCCAAGGGATAGGTAGCTTTGCAGTCCCCGTACAGGATAGGCAAATCGAATTAATCGAATTAAAATAGGAGTACTAAAGCCTAGTGTATGTCTTGTGTTTTAATTAAGAAATTATATTTTGTTTTGTTTTTAAACTTAACAATCCTACTCTAAATTTAAAATTAGATTTATCTAGGGTGCCTGCCGTAGGGCAGGATAGCAAAGCCGAAAAAAGGAATCGAACCTTCTTTTTACCATCATGAGTGGTATGTTTTAACCTTTTAAACTATTTCAGCATAAAATTTTATAAAACATTCTCAACTTGAATAATAAAATAATAATAATAGTAAATAAAAAAAGTTATTCTTATACCCTTTCTACCTAGACACTACCTCTTATCCTTTAGCTCCTTTATCTGCTGCTACGCTATCCTAACCATTGACCAAAGCTACCAATCAGACCGTACTTTATAAACTACCGAAGTTACCGAAACTCTCTAAGGAACCGAATAACTCGAAGTAAAGGCATCAGTTCCTGTTCTTCAAAGTAGCGAATGGTATAGTGCTGAGCAGTTACACATCAACTAAAGAGGTAAAGGGGAAGTTAATTTGCTCACAGCCCTCCCTGTGCCTAGGCTCTTTTCTTTAGTTTTTTTAGACAAGTAAAGATTTGTTTTTTGTTTTGGAGAAGGAGTGTAGGGAATGGGTAAATGTAGGGTGGTAGTTCAATAATAGAACAGGGAATTAAATCTCTATTAATTACTTAAAGTTTTATTTCACTTAATAAAGATTAGTTTTTGTTTTTCTTATCAAATTAAAAAATATTAAAATAAATATGAATTAAAGAAATATAATTATTCATTAATTATTAAATTATTTTCAGAGTTAGATTTATTATCTATAGGACGAGTTTAGTAAAATAAACTATAAAAAAACTATTTATAAAAATATAATATTATAATATAATTTATAAATTAGTAGTAGTTTACTGAATTTAATCTAAAAATTTATAAGTTAGAATATAGGGTTAATAATTAAATAACTTTCTTTAACAATAATAATAAACATACTTAAGTGTTAGATCTATCTTTATTCTATTTCTATTTTTAATTATAGAATTTAAAAGTTAAAATTTTCTATTAATTTATCCACAAAATTATTTCTGTTCTTAAGATATATTCATGTAATTAACCTAGAACCTGAACTAAATTTGTTTTAATCTTATTTAAATTAAAATTAAAGAAATCACAGTTTTAGATATCTTAACTCTACTTTTAAAATAATAAATTATCTTTACCCTCAGTAAAAAAAATAACTTAATTATGGGGCAGCCTAGCTATTCAAGTCATTACCGCGCTCCGCTCCACGGTCCTTCTCCCCATTGCAAAATAGAGCAGTTACACACCAGTATCGCATCTCCGCATTTTCGCCATCAAATAAAATTGAGGATCGCTTTTGTCGCTTTTTTCTTTAGGGTTTATGTTTGGGTTGCTTCGCTAGCTACTGTGCGGACCGCGGACCAGTTACATTGCTCTCCCTACGACTCCTACGGGTCCTTGGCATAGGGCTGTGCTACGCAGGATCGCTGGATAGCTGGATCGTTGTTTTGCTGGATCGCTACTTTGCAATGGTCTTCTTCGCCGGATGTATTTATGCATTTCTTAAATAAAAAATAAATAAACTCTAGTTTAATATTCGCTATTATTAATTAATATTATTGTTTGCGTAACATTGATTTTTGTTTTTAAAAGAGGTAAAATTAGTTTAATTGGCAAAATGACGTCTTGTGGCGACGATGTTCAGAGTTCAAGTCTCTGATTTTACCCTTTATCTTGATAAATTAATAAAAAAGTAAAAATAAAAAATTAAAAAAATGGATGAGTTTTAACTGTACCGAATTTTATATATTATAATTTAATTAGTACACTAAATATATTTAAATCTGGTAAAAATAAACTAAACTATCTTTATTTGTTTTCCTAAATAGTGTATTTACTGCAGATAAACCTATTTAAAAAGAAAAGATTTATTCCTATCTGATTCAATATATAATAGAAATATTACAATACTATAAAAAATAAAATTCTTCTAAAATTCTTCTGAAGATCATAATTATATGGTTTAATTAAATAATTCATCCTATTCCCCAAATAAATAATAAATTAAAAATAAAAAATTAAAAGTTAAGTCTCTAAATCTTATGTTTAGAATCTACATCCAGAGTATTATAACTAATTGTGAATATACTTAAATTAATCTTTTAAAAAATCAGATCTCCTAAAATCGATTAAAAATTTAATAATTTTGTTTTTGTTTATATAAAATTTAGTAACAACCTTTAACATCAAGTTTCTTTATAAATTAGTACTGCTAAACTTAATACTTTACAGTACGCTCATTTGCAGCCTATCTAGAAATGTTCTATTTCTTAATTAACGATTTTAACTCTTTACTCTTCCTTTCCTATTCTTTCCTAACCAAGAGGATAAGTAAGTAAGGTTAAGGTTAAGATAAAGATAACCGTTTTGTTAGTATCTAGGGGTTAGATTCTTGCTTTATAGTCAATCAGCACTTATCTATTATGTTTGTGGCTACCCAACTATGCCTTCCGATTTGTTACCTTTTTTCTCATTACCCTTATTTAAAGGTTGGTGAGTAGAACTTTTTTGCGAAAAGTTAAAAAGGACTTTCCCCATTTTTCTTTACTTTTGTCTTCAAGATACTTTGAGTCCCTTACAAAAATTACAAACAATTGGTACACTAGAGAAACACAGCCTATTGATCCTTTCGTACTAGAAGGTCTGCCCCTTTTTACTACTTATCCCTCCAGAAGATAGGGACCATACTGACTCACGTCGTATTAAACCCAACTCACGTACCCTTTTAATCGGCGAACAGCCGAACCCTTCCAAGCTTCTTCTCCCGGAGGATAGGATGAGTCGACATCGCATTATGTATTAGTCTAATAAAAACTAATACTCTTAACCTTTCAGCTAAGTTTAGATCATATCTTCATCCAGTACCAAGAGTATGTTGATAAAGCTCTGGATGTTGGCGTGTGATCGTTGAGGGGTTAAAAATTCTACAATTGCTTATATCTAAAACTAATAACTTCCCTGCTGATTGCCCAATCTTTCAAATTTTCACTTCTATTTAAAAAATAAAATAATTTAAATAATGAGTATTGAAAGCTCTAAGGGTGTTCCAGCATATAGCCAACTTCTAAATTAATATTACTATTAAAATCCCCCGATGTCAAAAATTTATATAGACTCAATTTCGCTTTCTAAAAATAAAATAAACTTAACAAAATAGAGATCTATAATTGTATAAAATAATTATTTTTGTATCTTTATTTTAAGGTGCCAAACAGCCGAGACAATGTGTACTCTCGTCGGCTATCAGCCTGTTATCCCTAGCGTAACTTTTATTAATTGATCCCCGTCTATCCCATATTATAGCGAGGGGTCACTATGCCCTACTTACGTATCTGTGCGACTTTTAGGTCTTTCAGTTAAGCATGCTTACCGCCATTGAACTCTGCGCAACCCTTCACTGGTTGATTGATCTCCATTCAACGTCTAGCTATACCTTTATTAAATTTTTTGTTAGTGTATTATAGACAAAATCTATCGCAAAAGCGCTCTTACTAAAGTAAAAGTTCTCTTTCCATTTTTGGCAAACTTAAATAAATAAATTTGTAAAGTGGCCAGAGAAAAGATAAAGTTTTTATTTTGTTATTTAATATAATTATTACTTCCTCTTAAATAAATTTAAATTATTAAATAAAGAGGATTGGTTTTCTGTTTTAAATATCTAGATTTTTATTTTAATCCTTAGATTTAGATAATTGATTTTGATATTTTTAATTTTGTTGTTGTAAATATTTGGATGTACTTTGCTACTCTATTAAAGACGACCGCCCCAGTCAAACTGCCAATTAGTCAACTCTCCCTTTATTTTTTAATTATAAGGTAAACATAAACCCAACCTTAACTATAAGGTTTCCACTATTTGTCTATCGACTACCTATTCACTATTAATTAAGATTGTTCTAGATTTATGTGATAACTAACTACAGTAAAGCTGCATAGGGTCTTCCCGTCCCCCTGGAGGCAACGCGCATCTGCACGCGTAATTCAATTTCACTGAGCAAGTTGTAGAGACAGTGAGGCCATCGTTACATTATTGATTCCGGACCACATTTAATGGCCAACTGATTTTGCTACCTTAGGATCCTCATAGTTAAGACCGCTATTAACCAGATTTTCGATTAGTCACAGTTCCCCATGACCGCTCTTATATTAATGGCATCGGGCAAATTTCACACAGTATACTATCATATTAATGATTGCACTGTGTTGTGTTTTTAGTAAACAGTCGGGGCCTCCGATTCTGTGCCACCGCCTTATATAAAACAATTTTTAATAATCCGGACTATTAAAATAATTAAACATATGCGGTCCCTCTTTTCGTCAAACTTATGAGGTGAACTTGCCGAGTTCCTTAACAACTTTTAGCTCTACGCCTTAGTATTCTCTACCTACGAACCTGTGTCGGTTTAGGGTACGGTAGTTTGATAATTTATATTTATTGAATACCGAAATAAAGATTATATCACTCTTAATACCAATTAAAAATACTTATTTACTTTTCCTTAGATAAATACTAAATAGCTATAAAATTTAACATTCTATAACTAAATAATATAAATTAATGAATATAAAACTGTATTATAACTTTGGGCTAATAATAATATTAGAAGAGGATTAATTTTTACTCTGAATAACAAAATGATTAGATATAATATTTGTACTTTTTTATTTTTAATTTTAATTAAACCCTATTTAAATTTTTAATTAAGTAAGTTAAAGTTACATTTAAGATTAATTAAATTTTAGCTAAAAACAAAGTTATATTTATAGTTAAGTTAAAATAACATAAAAAAAATAATAAATGTAAACAAAACAAAATAAAATATAATATCTCTTCCTGCTTAATACTGAAATTCAGACTTTGAAAGAAGCATTCTTATTTTTGATTGTACTAATCTTTAAAATAAAATAAAGGTCAAAAAATTAGTTAGAAATCAGTTATCTAACCGGATAGTTTTAATTCTGAATCTATTAACTAATTTGATTATTCCAGTAATTAACTAAAAAAAACCCCAAATAGGGCGAGGTAAAAACTAAATTAAATAAAAAAATTAATTAGAAATAGTTTTTAACTTATTAATGTTAATAAATCTTTCAATTTATTTTCTAATTTGTCAAAAAAAGTATAATAACATAGGAGCTTATTACTACAGATTAGTGGACTATTGATTTTATTTTAGAAAATATAAAGAAAAACCTCAATTTAATAATAAATCACTTACCTATACAGGCTAGAGTTATAATTTAGAGAGATTACCTTTAATTAGAAATAACTTTTAACTCTTTATTTTGTTTTTAATTATTAATACTAAAAGTTATTTGGTCCAATTACCAAATTTAATAAATATAAATTTTAAGTAAAATACTTAACATATAAATCTAATTCCTAAATCTATATCTAATACATAAATAGAATTTCTAAGACCCATAAGATTATTAATGTCATAATACCTAAAGTAAATTAATGATAATAAATTATCTAAAAGTTATCTCAAAGACTGCGAATCTAAAAAATAAACTAAAAATTCACTATACTGTAATTAATATAAAAATAATCTAAACCCTATTGGGTACTAATAGACTTTACACTTAAGATTAAATATAAAAAACGAAAAAAGTATTATATCGTTAAATAAAGTACTTATAAATATTAATTTCCTGATCCATTTAAAATAATGGATTTTCTATTATATACTCATCAGCCAGAACTTTGGATCTGGTCCTTAGAGGCCGCATTCACACAAAACGGATTAACCTTTCCAATTTGCAACCCTTTCGTATTCGGCGAGAAGTATTATAACTTCTTTTTACGTTACTCATGTCAGCATTCTCTCTTCAGTAACCTAAAAAACAATGAAACACTGTTTTATAATTAGTTTGACTGAATGTTCTACTACCTAGATTAAGAATAAAAACAAAACAAACTAAATAAACTAATAATTTTTTAGTAATTAAAATATTTATTCAAAACCAACACGATATCGGTTGATTGTTTAAGACCCGTTAAATTTTCGGCGCTACTATCTAGACTGCTGATGCGTTGTTACGTACGATCATTAAAAGTAGCGACTGCCAGGCTCACTTCACAGCTGTATCCGATTTGATACGTCCTTAATTTCACTTAACAATCATTTGGGACCTTGATCAGTGTTCTCGGCTGTTTCCGTCTTGACTACCCAACTTAGCATGAGTAGTCTGAATATCTACCATCAATTTATGTAATTCCGAGATTCGCTTCCATAGGTAAGATTTTCAAGTCCCCTCAACCTAAACGCCTAAAAGGCCGATGTGAATATAATTAAATTCTTAAAAAGAAAACAATTAATGTTATCACAACCCTTATACTTGTTGGGAATTGCCTTGCTGTACCTCCATAAATTTTGTGTAGACGTCATACTTAAATATGTTTCGGTAGAAAACCAGCTAGCACCAGGTCAGATTGGCATTTCACCGCTTACCAAAACTCATCGGAGAATTATGCAACATTCACCCGTTCGATCCATTATAATCTGGTCTTGGTAAGATCACCTGGCTTCGGGTCTAATAGAAGTAACTTATCCATCACTATATTTGTTATTAAATTGATAAAATATTAGTTAAAATAAAATTTCAATAGATAAAATAGTCCAGTCGCTTTCGCTAGGGCTTTTAACCTTGCTACTCCTATTAACTTGCTGACCCATTATGCAAAAGGTACGCCGTCATTCATTAATCTTTTATGCTTTAAAGTAGAATTTCGACTGCTTATAGAGTTACTAATTCATGATCTATTTCACCGATTCATTTTTAACAATTACTTTACTTGATGTAACTAATTAAATTAAAAATTCACTTTTTTGTATACCACTCGCTTTTCAAACTTTTCCTTTACAGTACTTATTCACTATCGCTAAATTTATAATACTTAGCCTTAGAGGATGGTTCCCCTATATTCCGACAAGTTTTCTCTCATCGTACTTTTTTTGAATAAAAATTATAGACCAAAAATAAATAAACTAAAACTAAAAATATAATAACTTAACAAAATATTTTTAACTTATATTTAAGAGATTTTTAGAATACTAATTTTTTCCTTTTTTAATTACTTATAAATCTACAGGACTTAGAGTTTTTTGACCTTCTTTAGAGCATTACTTGTTACTTTTTAATTTATAGATTATTATTGTTAAATAGTAATTGTAATTTAAATTGTAATTTTTTATGCTAACTAATACACATCATTATTATATGAGACATACCCACATTTTTATGACAATGTTAAAGTTATTCAATTTATAATATAATTTAGGCTAATCCGATTTCACTCACCATTACTCTCGGAGTCTCGGTTGATTTCCTTTCCTTTCCCTAATAAAATGTTTTACTTCAGGAAGTAATTAATTACACAAGGTTTACCTTAGGATCGCTTATATTTTTCATATTGGAAATATTGTATATTTCTTGAAGCTTTTGGTGTTATACCTCCATTTTTATAAATTTGCCTTAGTTTTCCTTAATAACCCCTTTGAATTACTGTTTTTATATTTTTTGATGTTATAACAATATTGTCATCGATACTTTTATATTACTTTGGTTGAATATTAGTATCTCTTAAAAAATGTATATAAAAATAAAATTAAAATGTAATACTTTATGCAACAAACTCTAGCGCAGCTAACCTCTCCTATCTAAGTAATTAATATGTACTAAGAAAAGAAAAGAAAAGAAAAGAAAAGAAAAGAAAAGAAAAGAAAAGAAAAGAAAAGAAAGCAATTACACACCACCCATTTCTACAGCATATGTTATTTAGGATTGGAATCCTGTGCCAAGGGAGCACCCCTTTTTATGTTTTATGCAAGGTGTCTAAGTTGTTTTTGTAAACTAAAAATAGAGGCGTCTTTAGTATAAGCAGCTAGGTTCTTATGGCTTTAACTCTCTTAGCTAAGCTAACCTAAGAATTATAACAACATTGCCTAATTATAAAGATTAATGAAGGGGATTTTATTTTGTTTAATTTTAAAATAGAGGCGTAATGGGGTGAGCTAGAGCATTAATTTCATAAAGTTATGAATTTTTATTCGCTTTATTTGATCTTGAAATAGTAATAGTTGCAAACATAGCTAATAATAATATAACACTTAATGTTATAAATAAAATAGCTCCATAAGTATATAAACCATGACCTAATACTTCTATTTGTTGAAAATCTGTGATAATAACATCAGATACTGACGATAAAAGATAATTATTTACAATAGAATTAATCAAATTAATTGATACAATATTAGAATCTGATAAAAGACTATTTAAATATGTAATTTTATCTAATAATACAGATAAAGCTGGCACATTATTAAAATTGAATGGTACTATAGTAAATATAATAAATATAAATAAAGATCCTATTGCTATTGCTAAAGGTAAATTTTTAGTATATTGATTTCCAGTTTCTAATATATCTGTTAATTTAATATTAATCATCATAATTACAAATAGGAATAAAACGGCTATTGCCCCTACATATATTACTATATAAGAAATACCTACAAAATTAATTCCAATAAGGATTAAATATCCGGCAGCTTGAACAAAAGTAGATATTAAAAAAATAACTGATATTACGGGATTTTTAGAAGTTATACAAAAGACACTTGATAATAATGTACCGAAAGCTAATATATTTATAAATATAGTTGTCATTGTAAAAATAATATTTTTTATAGCCTGCATATGATTATAGTTATTTCTATAGATTTAATTATTTTTTATCTATCATTGCGTTCTCCAAATTAAAATTAATAATCAGCTACCCCAGTCCCGTTTGGAATAGGGTGTGCGCTACGGCTGGAGTAAAGGGGCCTGCGCCGTACGCTAATGTAGGAGCGTAGCATGCGTAGCACAGATAAGGAGGTAAGTTAAAAAGTATAACCAATCAAATTCCTTTAATTTAGAATAAGAATACTAAACTTTCTATTTTGTTACCTTTCTACCTTTCTACAATAGTATTTTATTTAGTAGAAGTTAATAGCAATATCTTTAATTATTAAGTAAATAATAAGAGAATTAGATTTTTAGATAGATTTAAAATAGCTAATTAGAATATTTAAATTTTATATTCTTTAAGACTATAGAAGAGAGATATAATTGTTTACGCTCTATTATTTTTATACCGAATCACTACCCCACCTTTAAAAAACAAATAACCTTATTTGCAGCATTTGCGCAATTAAACAACCCTCCCTAGGATATGTAGCGGACGGGTAAGCTAGAAAGGACTTTTGGTGTGGCTGCTACTTCAATTCCTTAAAGTTAAGGTTAGGCAAGGCCAGTCTCCCTAGGGGAAAAGGGTATATATTTTTAATCTTTAATCTAAAGTTTACTCATCAATCTTTTAACTATTACCTTATAGCTATTACTACATTTAAAATTATAAAATTAAAATAATAATAGGTTTTTAAGAATAAAAGTTATGATTCTTTGTTATTTAAAAAAGGTTGTTTTTAACAAGGCAAAAATATCGATAATCGGTATAACTTATAATTGATAATAAAAAGGCTTAAAACAAGAGTTAACATAACATTATAATAAATTTCCCTCACTATTCATGCGTAGCTAGATCCACTATTAACCATACGCTTCCTACATGACCTTTCCAAACCAATCAAAACCAAATAAAAGCTTTTCACCGGAGGCCGGAGGAGTGTAGCAAGGTGGTATCTGTGGTAGAAGGAAGAAAGGAATTTTAATTCATTATAAATATAAAATAACAGGGCAGTAGGTTTAACCTAGAAAAGTGACCTTAATTGTTCACAAATTAAACAAAAAGGCAGGATGACTTTGCATTCTACAACAAAATAATATAATTTATTTATAAAAACCACTGATTGTGTGCTTACCTTTTCCTCATTTAAAGAAGATCGTCTGCGCTCCAGTAAACACAGGCATATAAGTAAAAGGGTTAATCGCACCAGCGCTGGAGATACAAAACGGCAGGGTTTAAGCTAAAGATTTTCGTAGGGGTTGTCTTGTATTAAAGTTACTAAGTTACTTCCTTACTTACTTATTATTAAATTAACAAGTATAAAGTAATGCTGATATTGAAGTATGAAGAGAACTTAATAAAACATTAGGTAAAATACCAAAAGCAATAGTTGGTATTAATAAACTAATTAGTAGGTAATATTCTCTTCTATTAATATCTTTGATAGCTGGCAATGAAGGTGAAAGGTTTCCATATGATAATCTATTATATAAAAAGATAGAATAGCAAGCTGATAAAAGTATTCCAGTTGCACCTAAGATAGCTATTATTGGATTTTGTTGCCATATTCCAATTAAAGATAATTGTTCACCTAAGAAATTAAGACTTAAAGGTATTCCAGTATTACATAACGTAAAAATAAAAAATAAAATAGTAAACACAGGCATATAAGTAGCTAAACCTCTAATATAATTAATAATTCTTTTACCCGTTCTATCATATATAATTCCACCCACACAGATAAATAAAGCTGGAGATACAAAACCATGAGCTAAAGCTAATAAAATACCACCTTCAATTCCTTGTATAGTATTAGAAAATAAACCAAGAACTACTACTCCCATATGAGCTATACTACTATAAGCAATTAATCTTTTAGTATCTTGTTGAATAATTGTTGAAAAACTAGCATAAATTATAGCAATTACTGCAATTGTTTGTATTAAAGGATTAAAATAATTAGTAGCATCAGGTAAAAAATTAATTAATACTCTAAGATATCCATAAGTAGCTAATTTTAATATTGTAGCTGCTAGTATTATTGACCCTGCTAATGGGGAATCAGCATGAGCTTTAGGTAACCAAATAATAAAAGGATAAAGTGGTGTTTTAACAGCAAAAGCTACAAAAAAACCTAACCATAATAATTTTTGACTATCTAAACTTATTTCATATAATGAAATTAATTGAAAATCTGTGGATCCTATATAACTAAAGATTATTAATATACAAAGTAACATAGGTAAACTTCCAGCTAAGGTATATAAAAAAAATAAAATTGCAGATCTAAATCTATCTTCTCCGTGCCCAAAAATTACAATAATAATAAATAATATTGGTAATACACTTTCGAAGAAAATATAAAAAAGTAATAAATCAAGAGAAACAAAAGCACAAATTTGTAAAGTTTCTAATAGTAAAAATGAAATTAAAAAGAATTTTAGATTTTTATTTATATTCGTATAATTAGATAATAAAGCAATTGGTGTAACAAAAGTTGTTAATAAAACAAAATAAATTGATATTCCATCTATCCCAAAGTTTAAATGACAAAAATTTAATTGATTAAATTCAGTAACAAATTGAAATTGAGTAGTATTAGAATCAAATTGATACCAGATAAATAAAGAGATAAAGAAATTAATAAGAGAAGTTGTAAGTGCTATTTTTTTCATTTGTATTTGACTTTTTAATGTATTGTCTTGAATAGGAAGCAGAATTAAAGAACCT